GTTATTTATTATGTAAAATAAAAAAAAAATTTTATATACTTTAACATTACAGTGTACTGTGTTGCATAACGTTGCTATCATATCCAGTCTAGATTTTATAAAGTTCTACAATAGATTATAGTACCTCCGTAAAATCTATTTGCCAGGAGCTTGACATGTAATAGGTAAATTTTTATAAAAAGACACATTCTTCGCTTGTTCCATTATAGAGGCTCTATAAATTTAAGAATTACTATTCTCACCCCTATCAACCTCCCCCAGCTAATATCCTCTTTATTTGGACAAGTAAATTATTTTGTTTCGAATAAGAAAATCTTTTAAAGTCTAATAATTTTTAATATACGAAATGTATAACTTGACGCATTAAAGAAAATTGTACTAGGATAATATTGTCCATTATTTCATTTTTGTTTTTATAATATTGATTTTTAACCACTAGATTTTAGTTTTGATAAAGTTAAAATAAACATATTAGAAATAAATATGTTTAGTTTTAGCCTTAGCTCTAAAATACTTATACTAATTAATCAAAAAGAAATTTATATATATTCTAAAAAGAAAGCTCAGATAATAAAATGTTAGAAGTTTCAAAAATTAAATATTAGTTATCTACAAGATTAAAAAAAGGATAAAAGAAATGTCAATTGTAAGTGAAAATATCGGTTTGGTTAGTAATAGTGTATTCGTATCCTGTTTTCTTTGTACTGCAGCCTATTGGAGTATTATATCTATGAGAGACACAAAAGTTCTACGAAACATAGCAAAGATTACTTCACGCTTTGCAACTCTAAGTATTTTTGTTCTTTTAACTGATCGTTGGTTAGAATTTGGTTATTTTCCTTTAAGTAATTTATACGAGTCCTTGCTATTCTTATCGTGTTTATTATTATTTGTTTATCAAGTTCTAGAATATAAAATTCAAAGTCCAGTGTTTGGTGGTATTATTATGCCAATTGTCTTATTTATTACGGCCTTTGCAGTATTTAAGTTACCTCTTGAAATGCAGAAAGCAAGTGCATTAGTTCCTGCACTACAATCCAATTGGTTGATGATGCATGTTAGCTTAATGATGCTAAGTTATTCTTTATTAATTGTTGGTTCATCATTAGCAATTCTTTATTTGGTTGTTTTCTTAGAATTTGAAGATTACGTAAGGACAATGCCAATAAGAACCGCTGCATACGAAAAATCTATTAGACAAGACTTAGGATTAAAAAGTCGAGAAGAGTACTTAAATTTAGGATTACACTTAATTTATAAAGAGGAACAAGACATTGTTCTAAATATTCGGACAAATTTTTTATATAATATAGATAGTTGGAGCTTCCGATCTATAAGTTTAGGATTTCCTTTCTTAACAATTGGCATAATAGCAGGAGCTGTTTGGGCAAATGAAGCTTGGGGATCATATTGGAGCTGGGATCCTAAAGAAACTTGGGCCTTAATTACTTGGTTAAATTTTGCTGCATATTTACATGTTAGATTAATAGTAGGGTTAAACGGTAAAATACCAGCTATTATAGCTAGCCTTGGATTCTTTGTTGTTTGGATTTGTTATCTTGGAGTTAATTTTTTAGGACAAGGTTTACATAGTTACGGTTGGTTTGTATAAAGTCAAACTATTTGTAATTATTCTAGAATATTTCTAAAAAGTTGAAAATATTGATTACCTACCCTACTTAAATATAATTTTATAATTAATTATTTTCTTAACTTCTACAAAAGAATAATCAAAGGTTTTGTTTATTTTAATAATCTAAATCAAACTTTTTTTTTTAATTTTTAAATTAATGCATAAAGACGAAATGAATTTTAGATAAAGTCATACCTTGTCATATGCTGTATACTATAGTAATATCTAACTCTATTTTATTGAATATAATTGTTCGATATTATTTTTACAAACAGATTAATAAAGTATGGAAATCATATTACTAACAAAGTTGCCAGAGTTATACTCGATGTACAGCCCAATTGTAGATATTTTACCAATTGTACCAGTTCTTTTTTTATTACTTGCCTTTCTTTGGCAAGCTTCAGTTGGTTTTAGATAAAATACTTCAAAATACTAATTCTGTCGAACCTTTAAAACTACCCGATTTAATATTATATTAAGAATATTAAGAGTTTAACTATAATAAAATTGATTTTTTATTTAAAGCTGGTAAGCTTAATATCCCAATTATTTTAATAATCATTTCTTTATAATAATAATATTATATTATGATTGAACCTCTTCTTTTTGGTATGGTACTTGGACTTATTCCAGTAACTTTAATTGGTTTATTCGTTGCAGCTTTTCTACAATATCGCCGTGGAAATAAGCTTGGTCTCTAGGGGTATATATATATAGAATCTAAGGTTTTCCTTTTATATTCTATATATTAATATTATACCTTTTTTTTTTAGAAATCACTGTAGTCTTAAAGAAAAAAAGGTATATACTAAAATTAACATGAAAGGTTATAAAAGTATTTTATATATTTATCTAGGATAAATTCAATTTAACCTAGCAATAGATATTCTAAGATACTAACAAAGTATAAAACATCATAAATAGATTATTACCTGTCGCATTTATCTTTTCCTTTTTTCTTATAAGAAATTTCCAATATCTTGACCTACTATCCTAATATATAGAACTAAAATTGTTTATAAATAAAAGTTGTACAGTTAAATCCCTGTTAGATATTAATATGAATTAAAGACTCTTCATACTTTTTATAAACTACAAAGATCGAAAGAACCTTACTCTATGCTCCAAATAGACAGAAAATGGGTAAGGAGGGGTTTAAGAGCCTATTATTTTGGGGTTCGGGAGCTATCGTGTCGAAGCTTAGGATAAATTACTAGATTCTCGATCCATGTTAACAAAAAGTCAACATAGATTTTGGAGTATGTGCCCTTATTTTCTCTTTTACTTTAGCAAATCAACATTTTTCTTATCGCTTTTGTATCTGCCTTGCTTACGACAACAAGTTTAGCTAAATTTTTCTTTTGTTTAGGGGACTTTTTTTCTAATAAATGGCCTTTAAAAGCTTTACGTCTAATAAACCGTTTACCTGCAATTAACTTATAACGCTTTTTCGCGGCTTTTCTAACTTTTAATTTTGGCATAGTTTTTCTATTATTTATATCATTTTTATATCGTAAATTAAAATTATGAAGAATAAAAATACTATTATTTTTCATAAATTATAAAGTTTATATTCTAAAGCTTTATAAAGATATTGTATCATCGCCAGGTTCCCAATCACTAGGGCAGACCTCATCAGGATTTTCTGTTATATATTGTATTGCCTGTAAAATCCTTAAAGTTTCGTCAACACTACGTCCAAAAGATAAATTATTGGTTGTTGAATATTGAATCACCCCTTTTTTGTCAATAATAAATAGACCTCTTAAAGCAACCCCTGACTCATCCAAAATATTATAGGAATTACTAATTTCTTTTTTTATATCAGAAACTAGAGGGTATTCTAGTAAACCAACCCCACCATCTTCCCGTTTAGTTTGCGTCCATAATAAGTGTGAATATTCACTATCAACAGAAACTCCTAAAACTTCAGTATCTAAAGAACTAAATTCTTTGAAACGATCACTAAAGGCAGTTATTTCTGTAGGACAAACAAAAGTAAAATTTAATGGATAAAAGAATAGAACAACATATTTTTTTTTACGATAATCTGACAACCTTATTTCATAACTTTCCTCATCATAGATTGCTACGGTTTCAAAGTCTGGAGCGATTTTTCCTACTTGTACGTTATTATTATTCATAATAATATTTCCCTTATTAATTATAATAACTCAGACTTAGTTTTTTCTCTTTACCCTAAAGAATACTTATTCCTTAGAATAAATTAATAATATGCCTTACTTAAATTTTAAATAGAAATAATTGAATTCTTAAGTTTCGCTGTTTAGTATATGGTATTCCAATACTTTTCAGAATCTAATGGTTTCATGAAAATCATCTGTAATAGATTAGTAATGATAATCGAATAATTAAATCCACGTTGGAAAAGATATAGAACGTTTTGTACAATATGACCATAATGTGCTTTTTCATTTTCATCAATCTTAACTAACTCTAAATTTGCTTCAGCACATTTATCTAAATGTTGAAAGAAACTTGGATGATCTACATTTAAAATAACAGGAAATAGACGACCAGCACTTTGGTTTGTTTTTTTAATAACATGAATATCAAATTTTCTTGCATCAAGACCAAGAGTGGCATAAAAACTGCTTCGTTGTAGGTCATTTAAATACATCGTTGCAAAAACAGATAATAAAAAGAATCTACACCATAGTTTTGCTACAGTAGTAGTCAGTAATTTTGGCTGTGATTTTAAAATAGCTGCAAAAAAATCACCATGTCTATTTTCATCTTGACACCAACTTTCAAAAAATCTGAATATTGGATAAATACGATACTCTGGATTTTTTTCTAAATGACGATAGATTGTTATGTAACGCCAATACCCAATTCTTTCAGATAAGTATGTAGCATAAAAAATAAATTTAGGTGAGAAAAACGTATATTTACGGCTTTTAGTTAAAAAACCTAAATCTAACGTTAAATTAAAATCACTCATTGATTTATTTAAGAATCCTGCATGTCTTGCTTCATCTCTGGACATAAAAGCGAATCCTTCGGCTAGCAAAGGGTTAGTAGTTTTAAGATTTCTTGAAAGTTCTTTATACAATAAGAACCCTGAAAATTCTGCTGTACATGATCGTTCTAGAAATTCTGTAATAAGAGACTTTGTGCGTTTATCAAAATGTGACCAAGACTGATTAAATTCTTGATCACGAATAAAATGGTGTTGGTTGTAGTCTATACGAAATTCTTCTATTATTGCTTCAAGTTCAGCTTTGTTAGATTCAACATTTAACTTAGCCATTGCTTCAAAATCTGTAGTATAAAATCTTGGCGTAAGTAAAGATTCACTAGCAGGTGCCTTTGTTTTTACTCCTGTATCCTTCTTTTTGTCAACATTCATGGACTTAGTCATATTTTTATCCTTAATATAAATATTTATTATTGGAGTACTCTTATTTTTACTATAATTACGTAAAGACTCAATTTATTTGAAAGAGAATAGTTGAACTTAACCTATTTTATCTCTTAAACTAGAACATTTACCACTTATTTTATTTTAATAATTAACCCATATGAACCTCCTTACTTAATAGTACTTAATGTATATAGTATATTATATAACAACTTCTGAAGAAATAAACATTTAAAAAAATTGTTCTTTAAGATTTGGCCATCTATACAATGAAATTAAGTTTGACTTATACGTAAATCCAAGTATATAATAGGAGTTATATTGATTATATATTTTCAAAATTTAAGGAATACAAATGGATATAATTAGTTTAGGATGGGCTACCATCATGATGATATTTACATTTTCTCTCTCATTAGTTGTATGGGGCCGTAACGGGTTTTAAAATGATATAATTTATATATAAGGATGAAATAATTTATGGGCGGAGAAATCTTATCAATTAGTATTTTATGTTTTAGTATGGTAATAATTGGGTTATCCCTTGGCTTTTTATTGTTAAAAGTTCAAGGAGAATAAAAATCAAATAAGAATAATTAATAATAAAATAATAATTACATTATTAACGTTATTAAATTATTTATTATAGCAAAGGTCTACTGCCATGAACTATATGACCATTTTTGGTATATTGTCGATAGTGCTTAATATTGTATTAATCTTAGTGATATTAGTAAGAAGTCCAAATGAACAAAGTTTACAAGAAAATTTAGCTCCATTTAAGCTTTTTGAAAGTTCTAGCCGCGCGGAAAAATCAATTGATAAATTTATTCAATTATTAACTATTCTCTATTTTTTATTAGCCCTTCTTTATGTTATTCAGAGCTATTTCTAAGTAAAGAATAAAGATTTTTATAGAGCTAGAATAAAAATGTAATATGATATGAAGTTTTTAAGTTAAAATAATTATAAAGAGATTTTAATCTAAAAAGTTGTCGTTAATAATTTGGGGGCTGTATTGGTTTCGACATTTTAAATTACACTAATTGCTAAGCAGACTTAAGTCTTAGAATATAAAGTAATTGCAAATAATATTATTAATTTTAAAAAAAACCAAGTGTTTGCATAAAACTCTTGAATTTTCACATTAATCAATTTTTTAGTTGTTGATTAAAGTAGGCAAAAGATTTTTTTCCGCTAAAATTTAAAAAAGTTTAGTTTTGGTCATATTAGTAGCTATATAATATAAAATTTCTATAGTGTCAATAATAAACGTAAACGGATCTACCCTCTTGTTATTAATAAATTTATTAATAACTAAATCTGTGAGTTAAGTAGTTAGTTTAATAATTTTTTAAATGGACGTGGGTTCAAATCCCACCAGCTCCTAAATATAAAATTAGCGTAATTTTAGGCCCTTATTATAAAGACTAATTTTTAAAATAAAATACTAAAGTTACGCTGATTTTATAGACATATTTATATCTATTCAAATACGAAAGCCCTTGATACTAGTAATAAGAAAAATGTTAATTTATTAAGCTATAATAATAATAATAATGATGGTTAGAGTAAAACGTGGGAATGTTGCTAGAAAACGTAGAAATAAAATCTTAAGGCTCGCAAAAGGATTTTGTGGGGCTCATTCAAGTTTATTCCGTATTGCAAATCAACAAGTAATAAAAAGCTTATTATATGCATATACAGGAAGAAAAAAGAAGAAAAGAGTTTTTCGCCAATTATGGATCACAAGAATTAATGCTGCGGTAAAACATTATAACTTAAAGTATAATGAGTTTATACACAATTTAAAAAAGTCTAAAATTATTCTAAATCGTAAAATGTTATCTCAACTAGCTATTTTAGATCCACCAGCGTTCTCAGCTTTAGTTCTAGCAACCAAGTAGAATTTAACATTTTTTTACTAAATGACTTGATAGAAATTAAAAAAAAACTAAGAGAAACAAATTTTTGATAATTTGACTTTTTAAACAAAAGCATACTATAATGTAAATAAAGTTTATTTTTCTAACTTGAATTAGTAAACCGGTAATGATTTGGTATGGAAGAAGTATAAGTATCTTAAGCTTTAGATAAAATATGTAGCTCAGAAGCTATACAACTCAACAGAGTCTAGTAAGCCTAGACAAGTTCTAAAATTTATATTTATCCCAGACGATAAATATAAACTAATTCCGATTTTTATAGTTACTGATTTATATCCGTTAATTTCGGCATCTGTGGCCGAGTGGTTGAAGGCAGCGGACTCATAATCCGTATTCTTATTAGAACACCGCTGGTTCGAACCCAGCCAGATGCAAATTATCTTTTTTTGAAGCTTTGCTTTAAACGACCGGCTTTACCTATAATATTACGTAAATAGTATAGTTTTGACTTACTTACACGAGCCGATTTAAGTACTTCAATGGATACGAATTTAGGAGAATTTACTAGGAAAGCTCGTTCGACTCCAATTCCTTGAAATACTTTCCTAACTGATATTGTGAAATTTATACAACTTTTACTCTTTGCAAGAATAATTCCTTCATAAAATTGAACCCTTTCTTTATTACCTTCTTCTACAGATATCCCGACTTTTACTGTATCTCCAACAAATAATTCTTTTAAGTTTTCTTTCATATGTACTTGTTCAACAGATTCGATCAATTTATTATTCATAAATCTTTCAAGCGTAACTAGACTTCTAAAACTCATGAGTTTTTTATTCCTTATATATTTTTTTTTATACTTCTTTGTCTTTTTACCTATATGATTTAGATACTAATTCAAATGAGATTTTGTTATGTTAATTTTTAATATAATAGAAATTGTTAAGATAATATATTAAGGACCTAAAGATTTCCGCTATATCTTTTCTCTTACTCTAATATATATCCCCATAATCTGTTACTCCTTTTTTTATACCTAATTATATTTATTCTTGATATCGACCTATTGTATATTATATATATAAAACTACCGTTTTGTCAAAAAAAGAGGTTGATAGAATTTAATTAAAAAAAGTGGAAAACTAATAAAAAATCTTATAATCGTTAATTCTGAGATTTACAAAACCTTAAAATCAATTGTATATTACTATATGTAAATTAGTTTTTCTCTAGTATACTATTATTATTATTTAAATTGTTCTTAATTTATAAAATTAACTTTTACTTAATAATCAGTATTTATTACTAATATTAATCAATTGTGAATAAAGAAATAGATTATTTTTCATAAATTAGCAGAAAATAAAAATGGCTCATAAGAAAGGTGCTGGTAGTACGAAAAACGGACGAGATTCTAAATCAAAGCGTCTTGGTGTTAAATGTTTTCATGGTCATAAAGTACAAGCTGGTAATATTTTAATCAGACAAAGAGGAGTCAGTTTTGAACCTGGTAAAAATGTGGGTGTAGGAAGAGATTATACTCTATATGCTTGTGTAGAAGGAGTAGTAAGTTTTAAAAAGAAAAAGAAAAAAACTTGTATTTCAATTGTAGAAGTTGATGAGTCAACAAAGTTGATTTACAATTACTTTGGTGAGCTTGAATTTAATTATAAAAAGATGTTTCCGAATTAATCATTTTTAGATTTTATTGGCAAAAATAATATTCAATATAATTAATTAGTAAATAAAAAACAATTTTTATTGTTTAGAACAATTTATATTCCAAATCATTGAGAGTATTATAAATGTATGAGTTAATTTAATAATCTTTTTATACAATTATTTAAAAATTTGATTAAGGATTAATCTTTCTAGAATTATATATGATTTATATATTTCAAGAAAATATATCCTATTAGAAGAAATAGAGAAAAATTAAAATTATGACACCATCGTTAACAAATTTTTTATCGAGCTTAGTTGCTGGTGGGCTTATTGTAGTATTACCAATTAGTCTTGCATTATTTTTTGTTAGTCAAAAAGATGCCATTACTCGTGTTTCTACAAAAAAATAATAATTAAAAAAACTCAAAATCAAAACGTTGGTTTTTATCAAAAATAAATAAATTTTTTTATCACGTCGACTTAAATAATAATTACTTTTTCAAAGATTTACTAATTTATGATAAATATAGTTTTTGGGGCAAATTTTCTTCTAGGACTTTTAATAATTTTTGGTGTATTGATCTTATATTTTTTAAGGAGTATAAGGCCGGAACTTTCACGTGATGAGGACATTTTTTTTACAACATTGGGCCTGATTTATGGAGCTATTTTAATTATTCATGGATGGCGACTTGATCCAATATTATTATTTAGTCAAGTTCTTTTGGTTAGTATTGCTCTTGCTGCCGGTTGGGAAAATATACGCCTCAGAGGCTTGATTGCTGCAAAATTAAAGAACAAATAAAATTACTAAAAATTTATCTTAATAAATTTAAGTAAGATTTTGTACTCAAGATTGTTTTTTTGTTTCATTAATTAAGATCTTTTATATATTTTATTAATTATGTTTAAAAAAATTTTTGCAAGTGTAACCATTGCTTGCTTACTGAGTAGTACATCTGTTTTAGCTATAGAACTTGATGAAGCAACAAGAACAATACCTGCAACGAGTGATGGTAAAACAATGGTATTAACTCCAGAACAGGTTAAACGAGGAAAAAGATTATTTAATTCAAGTTGCGGCCAATGTCATCTTGGTGGTATAACAAAAACAAACCCAAATTTAGGACTTGATACAGAAGCTTTAAGTTTAGCGACACCTTCACGTAACAATATAACAGGGTTAGTTGACTATATGAAAAATCCAACAACTTATGATGGATTAGAATCCATTGCAGAAATTCACCCAAGTATCAAGAGTGCCAATATTTTTACAAGAATGAGATCATTAGATGAAAGTGATTTAGTAGATATTGCGGGTCATATCTTATTACAACCTAAAATTGTTTCCGAGAAATGGGGTGGCGGAAAAATTTATTATTAATTAATTTGGTTCAAGTAGGAAAGATTTTTAATCTCATGCTCTAAATTAAAAAAATAATAGATTTTTATTTTATTAAATTAAAAATAACTTCATAGAAGAATTACTAATGAAAAATTTTTTTTTGGGTTTCTTTATCTCATGCTTAACCCTAATTAGTTTTTATAATCCAGCGGAAGCTGTAGATATTAATAATGGAGAAAGTGTTTTCACGGCGAACTGTTCTGCATGTCATGCCGGTGGAAATAATGTTATCATGCCTGAAAAAACTTTGAAAAAAGATGCATTAGAAGACAACAAAATGGATAATGTTAAGTCTATTACTTATCAGGTAACAAATGGAAAAAACGCTATGCCAGCTTTTGGTGGTCGTTTATCTGAAACTGATATTGAAGATGTAGCTAATTTTGTTCTATCTCAATCTGAAAAAGGTTGGAACTAATTATTTTAAAGTATATGATAATCTTAGTCTACTATATTGATTTTGAATAAGAAATTCATTTTTCCTTCAAAGAAATATTCCTTTGAAGGAATTCTGTTAGTCAACAAGATTGCCAACATTAATGATGAAGGAATTCGTTCCCTTTTTTATAAATAAACAAATTAAAGTAACAATGCGTTAAAGAAAGGAGGACTAGCATATTTTATCAAAATTATTAATTAAATTTTCCTCCTTGAAGCTAGCCAGGGAGTTAATTAAATCAAAAACCCTTTTATTTTCAAAATCTTTTTTTTAATAATATCATGATGAGTAAAAAAATCTTATATCAAGAAGATGCAAGGCAAGCTTTAGAAAAAGGTATGAAAGTTTTAGTAGAAGCAGTTTCAGTTACGTTAGGACCGAAAGGGAGAAATGTTGTTTTAGATAAAAAATATGGTTCGCCACAAATAATCAATGATGGTGTTAGTATTGCGAAAGAAATTGAATTAGAAGATAACATTTTCAATACTGGGGTGTCTTTAATAAGACAAGCAGCTTCTAAAACAAATGATGTAGCTGGTGATGGAACAACAACCGCAACTGTCTTAGCATATGCTATTGTAAAAAAAGGAATGAAAAATGTTGCTGCAGGTTCAAACCCAATTTCTATAAAATTTGGACTTGAAAAAGCTGCAAAATATTTAACAAATCAAATTTTAGATTATGCACGTCCTATTGAAGATAATATGGCAATAGAACAAGTGGCAACGATTTCTTCAGGAAATGATAAAGAAATTGGTGCTATGATTGCAAAAGCACTTAAAACAGTAGGTCGTGATGGAATTATTTCGCTAGAAGAAAGTAATAATACGTTTATTGAGTTAGCTATCACTGATGGAATGAGATTAGATAAAGGATTTATTTCTCCTTATTTTATTACGAACCCCGAGAAAGGAGAAGTTGAATATGAAAACCCTTTTATTTTAATTACAAACAAAAAGTTGACTTTAGTTCAACAAGACCTAATCCCGATTCTAGAGAAAGTTGCATTTACTAAAAGACCTCTATTAATAATTGCTGAAGATATTGAGAAAGAAGCATTATCTACATTGGTATTAAATAAATTAAGAGGTATTGTTAATGTAGTAGCTATTCGAGCTCCTGGGTTTGGCGATTTTCGTAAAGCTTTACTAGAAGATATTGCTATTTTAACTGGAGGGACTTTAATTACGGAAGAACTAGGTCTACGATTAGATACTATTGAATTAGATCTACTAGGAAAGGCTTCAAGAATAATTGTAACAAAAGATTCAACTACTATTATTACAAAAGGAAATGTAGATGATATTAAAAATCGTTGTGAACAATTAAAAAAACAAATCACGATGAATGATGTAGCATATGAAGTTGAAAAATTAAAAGATCGAATTGCTAAACTTTCAGGTGGAATTGCAGTTATAAAAGTTGGTGCTGTTACGGAAACAGAAATGAAAGATAAAAAATTAAGACTTGAAGATGCAATAAATGCAACACGTGCAGCTGTTGAAGAAGGTATTATACCAGGTGGAGGATCAACTTTAACTCATCTATCGACTCCATTAAAATTGTGGGCGAAACAAAATTTAAAAGACGATCAACTTATTGGAGCCTATATCTTAGCAGATTCTATTAAAGAACCATTAAAAAGAATCGGCGAAAATACAGGTAAAAATGGTAGCGTCATTACTGATTTGGTTGAAGAAAATTCTTTCGAATTTGGATATAATGCTGAAATAAATGATTTTGGTAACATGTTTGACTTAGGTATAGTTGACCCAGCAAAAGTAACCCGTTCTGCTTTACAAAACGCAATATCAATAGCCAGCATGATTCTAACAACTGAATGTATTGTGGTTAGCAATAAGGCAAGTTAAAAGTTTTCTGAATTATTACATCGGGATTGACGGGACTCGAACCCGCAACTTTCACCGTGACAGGGTGATACTCTAACCAAATTGAGCTACAACCCCTTTACATCCTGGAAAATATAACCGTCAGGATAATATAATGTTATTATAAATACATACTTTTTGTCAACGAAGTAAACAAAATAAATTTAGAAGAATATTTTTTTCTAGTAATTATTAATTTATTTTACTTATGATAAAATAGATTACCTAATGAGGATGTAAAAAGACTCTGTAGCTCAGTGGTTAGAGTAGGGGACTCATAAGCCCTTGGTCGCAGGTTCAAATCCAGCCAGAGTTATTCCCGTGGTGAGATGGCTGAGTGGCTTAAAGCGTTAGATTGCTAATCTATTGTACGAATAATCTTTGTACCGAGGGTTCGAATCCCTCTCTTTCCTCTCAGATATTTTATTAAAAAATATTCCTATAACTTGTAGGATAAGGTAGATTAAGCTTATCAAGTTAATTTTAAATTTGATGACATTAATACGCCCTGTTGAGATTATTTTAGTTTTTATCTTCATAAAATAATTAATTACGTTACAAAAGGACTAAAAATATATGGCTAATAATTCAGGTAAAATATTCGGGGTAGATCTTGGTACGACTAACTCCGTTGTAGCAGTTATGGAAGGTGGACAACCAACAGTAGTGAATAATACAGAAGGAGCTAGAACAACCCCATCTATTGTTGCTTATACTAAGAATAAAGATCTTCTAGTTGGACAAATCGCTAAACGACAAGCCGTTATTAATCCGGAAAACACTTTTTCATCCATAAAACGTTTTATGGGATCAAAGTTTAGTGAATTAAGTAATGAATCAAAAGAGGTTTCTTATGAACTTATTGGTGATAATAAGGATAACGTAAAAATTGTTTGCTCGAATATGGATAAGCAATTTAGTCCTGAAGAAATATCTTCTCAAATACTAAGAAAGCTTTCGAATGACGTTAGTTTATATATGGGCGAGACGATTAATGAAGCAGTGATAACAGTTCCAGCATACTTTAATGACGCTCAAAGACAAGCAACAAGAGATGCTGGAAGAATTGCAGGGTTAGAGGTTAAAAGAATCATTAATGAACCAACAGCAGCTTCGTTAGCATATGGGCTAGAAAAAAAAAATAATGAATTAGTTATTATTTTTGACCTAGGTGGCGGAACATTCGATGTTTCTCTGTTAGAAGTTGGGGATGGTGTTTTTGAGGTATTAGCTACTTCAGGGGATACAAAACTTGGTGGAGATGATTTCGATAAAAAAATTGTTAATTATATTCTTGACAATTTCAAAAAGAAAGAGGGGATTGATTTAACCTCTGATCCACAAGCTTTACAAAGATTAACTGAAGCGGCTGAGAAAGCAAAAATTGAATTATCAAGTTTATCAGAGACAACTATAAACTTACCATTTATTACAGCTAACCAAGATGGACCAAAGCATATAGAAGAAACATTAACTAGGGGTAAATTTGAGGAGCTTTGTGAAGACTTAATAAACCGTTGTCGTTTGCCTGTAGAAGCAGCAATAAAAGATGCTCGTATTGAAAGAGGTGCAATCAATGAGTTGGTATTAGTTGGTGGATCTACGCGTATTCCAGCTATTCAAAACCTAGTATCAAAAATTGTTGAAAAAGAACCAAATCAAACTGTAAACCCAGATGAAGTCGTAGCAATTGGAGCAGCAGTTCAAGGTGGGGTATTAGCTGGTGAAGTTAAGAATATTCTTTTACTAGATGTTACCCCACTATCATTAGGAGTGGAGACATTAGGTTCATTAATGACCGTTATGATTGCTCGTAATACTACAATCCCAGTGAAAAAGTCAGAAACTTTTTCAACTGCTGCAGATAATCAACCGAGTGTTGACATTGAAGTTTTACAAGGAGAACGTAAACTAGCAAAAGATAATAAAAGTTTAGGGAATTTTAAACTTGAAGGAATACCTGCTGCTCCAAGAGGAGTTCCGCAAATCGAGGTTACTTTTGATATTAATGCGAGCGGGATCTTATCTGTAACTGCAAAAGATAAGGGTACTGGTAAAACACAACGTATTAGCATTCAAAACGCGTCAAGTCTAGAAAAAGATGAAGTGGAAAGAATGATAAAAGATGCAGAAGAGTCTTCTAAATTAGATAAAGAGAAAAAAGAAAAAATTGATTTAAAAAATGAAGCTGATCTGATTTGTTATCAAAATGAAAAACAATTAAAAGAATCCGATAATAAATTATCTCAAGAGAAGAAAGATACTATCACAGCAGCTATTAAAGCTGTCCGTGATATATTACAAAATGATGATTTTGATAACCAAAATCTTACAACAAAAATGGAAGAGTTAAAGAAACTTTCTCAAACAATGGAAGAAGATATACCAAATGAAAATAATTCAGAATCAACAGGTCAACAGCAAACAAGTCCAGGTGACACAGTTATTGATACTGATTTTGTAGAGGATTAATCTTAAGCAATTAATTTGAGGTATATATATCTAAGTTTAATTGCATAATATTTATTTGTTGATATATAATTATTTTAAATAAATTTTATTGGAGAATCCTTATGATTAGTTTATATTTCTTAAAACTATTTGTTTATGCCATTGTGACAGGCTTTAGTTCACTATTTATATTCGGGTTTTTATCTAACGATCCTTCAAGAAACCCAAATCGAAAAGATTTTGAATAAAAAGACGCTAATATAAATTATGAACCTTTAGATTAACTAAACAAGGTTCATAATTTATCTTTATATCTTTTTATGCATGTAGTATACTAATTGCTAAACTAATTTGCGAGTGTAGCTCAGTGGTAGAGCGCAACCTTGCCAAGGTTGACGTCGCGCGTTCGAATCGCGTCACTCGCTTCTACGGTTAAAATTTAAAGCTCAGATTCAAGTATTAGTAAATAGCACTATACTCTCTTGATTTAACATAGTTTATAGATAGGAATAAATTGATTACTATTTTACAAATAAACCTATATAAAATCTGCCTGTAACTAAGTATGTTATAATTAAATTTTATATGCTATTATATGACTAATTAACTATGACAAAATTATGTTAAACCAAGATGAACTGATTATTGGGGGAAAAGTTTTTACTTCCCGCCTTATTACAGGTACCGGCAAATATAAAACTCTAAGAGAGATGGTAAAATGTTTGGAAGAAAGCGAAAGTGAGATGGTAACTGTTGCCATAAGAAGACTCAATTTACTAAATATTTCTAAAGATGATAATCTGATAACGGCCATAGATTGGAGAAAATTTTGGTTACTACCTAATACGGCAGGTGCAAAAACAACAGATGAGGCAATTAGATTAGCGTTCTTAGGACGAGAATTATCTAAAAGAATTGGTCAAGAAGAAAATAATTTTGTTAAGTTAGAAGTTATATCTGATCCTAAATATCTTTTCCCTGATCCGATAGGAACATTAAGAGCAGCAGAATTTTTAGTGAAAAAAGGTTTTATAGTATTACCCTATACAAATACAGATCCAATGTTAGCAAAGCACCTTGAGGATATTGGTTGCTCGACTATTATGCCATTAGGTTCTCCTATAGGCTCTGGTCAAGGAATTCAAAATATAAATAATATCCAAATCATTATCGAAAATTCGAAGATCCCAGTTATAGTAGATGCAGGTTTGGGCGCGCCTAGTGAAGCCGCATTTGCTATGGAACTAGGTGCTGAAGCTGTTTTAATCAATACTGCAATAGCAAAAGCAAGAGATTCTATAGCTATGGCTAAAGCTATGAATCTTGGTGTTAAGGCTGGAAGACAAGCATACCTCGCAGGTCAAATGCTTCCCTATAAATTTGCTCAATCAAGTTCTCCAGTAAAAGGATCAGATTTTTTAAATGTAAAAAAAGAATAATTATATAATATAAAAGTAGGATATAATATAGTATTAATTAGTACTATGTCTAGATCAAAAATTATACAATTATTAAGAAATCTATTAATTTTCGTTTTTGAATATATTTATACGACAAATGAAACCTATGAATTCTAAAAGAGTTGAAACTAAGGATTTGAAGAATAGGTTATCAAGGAATTTTTTTTTTGCTAAGGATAAAAAACTAAGAACCCTTAAGCCAGTTAAATACTTTTTTGTAATTGGAAGTAGCAAATTTCTTTTAGATAATGAACCATTAGAAGAAATTCTAAGAGAACGAATACAACAATATGCAAGGGAAAAAAAGACTATTGACTTTTGGATTATAAAATCTCCTAAATTTTTAAACTCACTTGATTTGATAGATGTAAAGAATAAACTAACAAAAGATGGGTTAGGAAAAGCTGAATTATCAGCTATTGTTTCCCTAGATGAAGTGTTTATAAAATGGATGAAATTAAGACTCCAAAATGTCGCAGAGAGTAACTTTATGGTATTTGCTAATGATAATGATATCGAAAGTCCTCTTGCTTCGGAGAATCTTTAGATAAAAAAGATAAACTGTTCTCTTTAAAAAAGGTTTATTTTACTTCAGGAATTTTGGTACATTATTCAAGTAACATAAACCTTTTTTTTCCCCTATAAAAAGTAATTATTTTAATAAAATATAGTAAATTACAAAAATGATAAAATTATTCCCAAAGCTAAAGACTATTTGGGATGAATATAGGCTAACTTTAAATTCTATTAACAGTATTGAAAACGAATTAATCACATTGAGTGATAATGAGCTAAAAAGTAGAACCTCAAAGTTAAAATATTTCGCGTCGAAAGAAGGGGTTTTAGATCAAAAAACTTTAGTTGAGGGGTTTGCTTTAACGAGAGAAGCATCTAAAAGAACAATTAACTTGCGACATTATGATATACAACTAATTGGTGGATTAGTTTTAAATGATGGTAAAATTGCAGAAATGAAAACAGGTGAAGGGAAAACTTTAGTCTCAACATCTCCTGCTTTAGTAAATGCTTTATCTGGAAATGGGGTACATATAGTAACAATAAATGATTACTTAGCAAAGCGTGATGCCGAATGGATGGGTCAAATTCATAGGTTATTAGGATTAAAGGTTGGGCTTATACAAGATGGTATGCAAACCCAAAGCCGTAGAAAAAATTATTCTCGTGATTTAACATATGTAACTAACACAGATCTAGTGTTTGATTTTTTAAAAGATAATATGGTTACAGATAAAAAAGAGCTAGTACAAAGGCCTTTTAATTTCTGTATTATTGATGAAGTTGATTCTATTTTAATTGATGAAGCAAGGACGCCATTAATAATATCTCGTGAATCTAATCTATTGGTAGAAAAATTTTTTAAAGCAAACGAAGCTTCTAAATACTTAGAAAATAAAAAACATTTTGAAATTGATCAAAAAGCAAAAAAAGTAAGTTTAACCGAAAAAGGCTTAGAACGTACTAAAATTCTATTAAATGTTGAGGATCTTTATAGTATTCAAGATCCATGGATCCCTTATATTTTAAATTCTTTAAAGGCTAGGCATCTCTTTTTTCGTGATATTCATTATATCCTTAAGAATAATGAGGTTGTAATTATTGATGAATTTACTGGGCGAATTATGGAAGGTAGGAAATGGGGCGATGGTTTACATCAAGCTATTGAGGCTAAAGAAAATATTCAAATGCTAAAGGGAAGCGAAACATTAGCCTCGATAACTTATCAAAACTTTTTTCGACTTTATCCAAAAATATCAGGTATGACTGGTACAGCGAAAACTGAAGAATTAGAATTTGAAAATATTTATGATTTGTCCGTTTCTATCTTGCCTACTTATGAAAAAATGAAGCGTAATGACGAGTCTGATTTTATTTTTGTAGATGAGATAAGTAAATGGCGAGCTATTGCACAAGAATGCTTAAAAATATATTCTACAGGTAGACCCGTTTTAGTAGGAACAACAACCATACAAAATTCAGAGGTAATTTCTCAATTATTAAAAACATATGGTGTTCCTCACCAATTATTAAATGCAAAACCAGAAAATATAAGGCGAGAGTCGCAAATTGTAGCACAAGCAGGTTGTTTAAATTCAATTACTATTGCTACAAATATGGCTGGTAGAGGGACAGATATTTTATTAGGTGGGAATCCTGAATTTAAAGCATTATCTTCAACTCGTTTTATTCTGAAAAAATTAATTCAAGAAGAGGACTTTTTTGTTCCTGGTATTAGTTTAATACGTTTAAAAAAAGCTTTAAAAAAAAATCCAAATTTAATTCCATATTTACAAAAAAATCTCGATATCCTTTTAACAGTATTTGATATTTCTAACAAAAAACTAAATTTATTGGAAAATTTTATTAATAATTTATATAGCCAATTATTAATAAAATACAAGGAAAGACAGAAAGAAGAATCCAAATTAGTAAAATCATTAGGAGGACTTTATGTAATAGGTACAGAACGACATGAGTCAAGAAGAATTGATAACCAATTGCGAGGACGAGCTGGAAGACAGGGCAACCCTGGAAGCTCTAGATTTTTCTTAAGTTTAAATGATCCGCTAATTAGGGTTTTTGGAGGAGATAAAATCCAAGAAACAATGCAAAAATTAAAAATTGAAAGTGAAATTTTAGATTCTAAGTTCTTATCTGATTCTCTAAACTCTGCTCAGCAGAAAGTTGAAGGTTTTTATTATGATCAAAGAAAAACATTAAATAAATATGATCAAGTTTTAGATAAACAAAGAAAAGTTATTTATTATTTAAGAGAAAAAGTACTTTCGACTAAAGTTATGCGTGATTTAGTTATGGAGTTTAGTGAAGGATTCCTTGATGATTTCATCGATTATTTAGAATCACAAAATGAACAAGGTAAAGATATTATTTTACCAAAAAAAATCCTCAAATTATTAAACCGATTATCGATTTCAAATGGTATAATCTATAATAATTTAGATAATCTTTCTGCGCTAAAAAAATTTCTTTACGAACAATTATGGGCAAGTTATGCTTGTAAAGAATTTCGTTATTCTTGCTCAACAGATTCAAGAGTCCTAGACCGATATAATCAACTTATCTTTTTTAAATATATTGATTTCTATTGGTATAAACATTTAGAAAATATGAGTTTTTTACTTGATGCTACTAGTTGGGAAGCTTATGCTCAAAAAGACCCCTTTCTACAGTATGATGAACGAGCGATTAGTCTTTTAAATCTTACACTTAAGGATTGTAGAGATTCAATAATCTTCGAAATCTTTATATCTAATATTATTTTAACTGATGAATAATATTGATTAAAGTAAAGTAGACAAAATCTTTCTATTTATATTATTATGTCTTTAAAATTTAATACTTCTAGTTTTTATAAAAAATAAAATATCATATAGTAAAATTCTATGACAAAAAGAACCTTAGGTGGAACGAATAAAAAAGCTATTGGAGTTTCAGGTTTCCGCGCCCGTATGAAGAGTAAACAAGGACGTAAAGTAATAAATAATCGTCGTCGAAGAAAAAGAAAGAATTTAAGTATCTAAATAATAAGTCTATTAATATCAATATATAAGTTATAAGAGGAAAATAATAAAAAAATTTTATGGTTTTTGAAGAAGAACTTTTAGTTTTGTTAAATGCACGTTATCCTATTATTTATATTCTAACTATTGAGGAAGATCGTTTAGAATACACGATTCGTAATAGTATTATTAATAAAAGTTATAGCAGTTTATACGTTTGGGATTTTGTCCAAGGGTACAAATTAAACCCTATAAAAAAAGAGTTCGCAAAAAGAAATCCATTGGAAGCCTTAGAATTTATTGAAAAATTAAATTCGCGTACTCCAAGTATTTTTATTTTGAAAGATTTTAAACGGTTTTTAAAGGATCTAACAGTTTCTAGAAAGTTAAGGAATATTTTACAATTATTAAAAGTTCAGCCAAAAACGATAATTATAATCGATTCTGAAGTTCAAATTCCAAATGAGTTAAAGGATCATATAACGATCCTAAAATTTAATCTACCGACACCTGTTGAAATAGATAATGAATTAGCACGGTTAAGTAGGAGTTTAGTTTTAAAAGGACGTTTTAAAAAACGAATGATAGAAAAAATTATTCAAGCCTGCCAAGGTTTATCCTTAGAAAAGATTAGAAGAATTTTAGGCAAAGCAATTGTAATTTATAATAAGATGGATCATAACGTGATCCCGCTTATATTAAAAGAAAAACGCCAGGTAATAAGTGAGACTGAGCTTTTAGAATTTTGGTCAGTGAAAACTAGCCTAAAAGATGTTGGGGGTGCTAAAAATCTAAAATTTTGGTTAAACCAGAGAAATGAGATTTTTTCTGAAAGGGCTGTTAATTATGGTTTAGTTGCCCCTAGAGGACTACTATTAATTGGATCGGAAGGTACCGGAAAAAGTTTGCTAGCAAAAGCTATTGCTTATGAATGGAAACTACCGCTTTTACGTTTAGACATTGGGCGACTATTTGCTGGAGTTGTTGGAGAATCAGAATCTAGGACTCGCGAAATGATCCGTATAACTGAATCATTGTCTCCATGCGTGTTATGGATTGATGAAATGGATAAAACCTTTGCTGATTCTGAAATGAGTTTAGACGGTGGTACCACATTACGTGTTTTAGGGACTTTAGCAACTTGGTTAGCAGAAAAAAAAGTTCCAGTTTTTGTTATTGCTACAGCTAATGATCTTCATCTGTTACCCCTAGAAATAGTAAGAAAGGGACGTTTCGATGAAATTTTTCATTTAAATATCCCAAACCGAGAAGATAGAGAACTAATTTTTGAAATACATTTGAGACGTTTTCGACCTGAGACGTGGCAGACCTATGATACTAAAAAATTAAGTAAAGCTAGTAACAAATTTTCTGGTGCAGAAATTGAACAAACTATTATTGAGGCAATGTATGCGGCATTTACTGAAAACCGCGAATTTAACACTAATGATATTTTATTAGCAGTCAGAAAAACTGTTCCAATGACTAGGATTGACCCGTTACGTGCAGAAGTTGTAGAGGGGTGGTCTTCATCAGGAAGACTTCGTATGGCTTAGATTCTTGGTCTAAAATTATTCCTAGCAAAATTCTATTATTATATATCTACATGATTAAACGTTTTTTTAAATATTTAGCTAATTTAAAATTAGCTATCTTAATATTATTGGTTATTTCAATAGTTATTAGTATTGGTACAATTATTGAACAGAATAGAGAAATTCTATTTTACCAAAAAAATTATTCGACATTATTTATTACTATACCTGTTTGGAAAATTATTCTATTTTTTGGTTTAAATAATATATATGCTACATGGTGGTTTTTATTATTATTGGGCCTTTTAGGCCTTTCCTTAGCATGCTGTACAATTATTCAGCAGTTACCAACGTTGAAATTTTCTCGACGATATTACTTTTATAAGCAAATCAATCAATATAACAAATTACAGATTAAAATAAATGCAATCAAAGTCTTCCCCAGTCACTTAGGTCATACATTGTTAAATAAACAATATTCTCTTTTTCAACAAGCAAATAGTTTTTATGCTTATAAAGGACTAATCAGCCGAGTAGGTCCGATAGTTGTTCATTTAAGTATTATTTGTGTTTTATTAGGAAGTACATTAGGTGCCTTAAAAGGATTTAATTCACAAGAATTAATACCTAAAACAGAGTTATTTCATATTCAAAACGTAATAAAGAATGGGGTTTTTTCTTCGGTGCCTCAGAAAACATTTCGTGTTAATGATTTTTGGTCAATATACACATCTAATGGTTTGATTAAGCAATTTTATACTGATCTTTCAATTTTAAACGGTCAAGGTAAAGAAGTGCAAAGAAAAACTATTTCCGTTAATAATCCATTATTATTAAAAGATTTAATCATATATCAAACAGATTGGGGGATATTAGGATTACGATTAAAGTATATTAAAAATAATACTTCTAAAATAAGTCTTCAACTGCCCATATCAAAAATAAATACTTCAAATCAAAAAATTTGGATAAGTTCTTTGCCGAGCATACAGAAGGATAAAAAAAGTTTTATTATCCTTATCAAGGATAACCGAGGACAAATAAGTTTGTATAATAACGAGGGAAAGTTTTTAAAAAGTAGTAATATAGGGGATGTTATATATAATACTGATTATATAGATTTGAACTTAATCGACGTTATCTCTTCTACAGGGATACAGATAAAATCTGACCCAGGGATTAAATTGATCTATTTTGGGTTTTTCTTTTTAATGTTTAGTAGTTTAATAAGTTATATATCATTCTCAGAATTTTGGTTATTATACTTCCCTCTAAAGGTTATTTCTGGGGGAAAAACTAATCGTGCAAAGTTAAATATAATCTTGAATTTTTAAATTTTAAACAATCGTTTTTTGGTTAGTTAGCTTTTGACGATTTATGATATATTCATCTATGAGCACACATAAAAATACATTACTTTATTTTGTTTTAAAACACGTTAAATTTTTCATAGATTATATTATAAAAAAGCTATTAGAATAGAGTTTGGTTTATATTGGATAAAAAAAGTTGTACTAGAATTTAAATAAAGAGAATGAATATATCAAATATTGTAGTCCATGGTATTATATTAATATATATTTAAGTTGAGATTATTTTTTAATATTATTTTTCGTAAGCGAGTTAATTATGAAAGAAGCTATTAGAGTTTTGTTTGGATTGTATTGGTTAGAGATTGTTATTTTAGTTTTATTTTTAATAATAGCATTTATACTGGAACAGAAATTTAATTTTAAAAAGCCAAGAGAATGGTTTTTTGCTTTTAACGCTTTAATTTTTACACGAAGTTTTTCAGCAATTGCGTATGCTGTACCGTACTTAGATATGATTAATATCCATATCCCTCTATTAAAAGATGATCATCCTCTTATTTTGAGACTTTTCATGCCGAATTTTGTGGCAGATTCAATCGATATTATACAACAAATCCCATTTTTAACTTTTATTTATTTATCAATAGGATATGGATTTTTTATTCGTTATAAGATACCAGGAGATAGGTTTGTAAGATATAACATAATGTATAGTATAATGCTTGTATCTTTACAAGGTATTTTGAATGAGATGTTTCTTGCATTTACTGATACTTTTATTGTAGATGATTATCTTAGGTCACAAGTAACCTTAATGGCTTTTTTTTGTTGGCTAAGTTTATATATACCTTGCTTTGTCCGAGCTTTCCTTGGGAAGTATGATAGTAATGAGTTTATAAGGGAAGCAGTAGAAGTACATTTAGGTAGAGATGGTCCTGACTTTATTTGGTGGGATAGAGAAAGAAAAGATAAAGCTCCAAAAAAACCTCCACTTAATTAATACTTAATTTAATAGGCCGAGTTGGATTTGAACCAACGTAGGTAAACCAGCGGATTTACAATCCGCCCCCTTTAACCACTCGGGCATCGACCCTACTTCATGATTATATTACGATAGTACCTGATATAACAATTTTTTATAAAGTGCTTCTAATTAAAAGGAAAGGTTCATATATATTCATCTTATACCTTAAATTAGGAGCCTCTTTATGTAATAGATTTTTTTAATTTAAGAATCTGTACTATACTGTAACGTATACTCTATGGAGTGATTCTAATTGAATACTCTAATTTATTTTTTAAACTAATATAATATCTTATGAAATTAGCTTATTGGATGTACGCTGGTCCTGCTCATATTGGTACTCTTAGAATTGCGAGCTCTTTTAAAAACGTTCATGCTATTATGCACGCCCCTTTGGGTGATGATTATTTTAATGTTATGAGATCAATGTTGGAAAGAAAACGTGATTTTACAGCAGTAACTGCAAGCGTTGTTGATAGACACGTTCTAGCAAGAGGATCTCAGGAAAAAGTAGTTAATAATATAAGTAGAAAAGATAAAGAAGAAAAACCAGATTTGGTTGTATTAACTCCGACTTGTACTTCTAGTATTTTACAAGAAGATCTACAAAATTTTGTTAATCGTGCTTCAATAGAAACCCAAGCAGATGTTTTATTAGCTGACGTTAACCATTATAGAGTTAATGAAATGCAAGCAGCTGATAGAACTTTAGAGCAAATTGTACAATTCTATATAAAAAAAGCTCGTAAACTTAAACAATTAGATACCGCAAAAACGCCTGAGCCATCGGTTAATATAATAGGTTCATTTAATTTAGCATTTCATAACCAACATGATATTGCTGAATTAAAAAGATTAATGTCAGATTTGAACATTAAAATTAATAGTATTATTCCTGAAGGAGCTTCTGTTCAAGAATTAAAAAACTTACCTAAAGCCTGGTTTAATATAGTTCCCTATAGAGAAATTGGTTTATTAACGGCTGAATATCTAAAAGATGAATTTAATATGCCTTTCATTGATACTACCCCTATGGGAGTTGTTGAAACTGCTAATTGTATAAGAAAAATTCAATACATTTTAAATGATAATGGATCTGATGTTAATTTTGAAAAATATATTGATATACAAACTCGTTTCGTATCTCAATCTGCTTGGTTTTCTAGATCAATCGACTGTCAAAACTTAACTGGTAAGAAAGCAATAGTATTTGGGGATTCTACTCATGCAGCAGCTATGACTAAAATTTTAACAAGAGAAATGGGTATTAATGTGGTTTGGGCTGGGACATATTGTAAATATGATAAGTCTTGGTTTGAAAAAGAAGTTGGTGATTTATGTGATGAAATTGTTATTACTGATGACCATAATTTAATTGGTGATTTAATAGCTAAAGTTGAGCCCGCAGTTATCTTTGGTACTCAAATGGAAAGACATGTTGCTAAACGTCTAAATATTCCATGTGGGGTTATTTCTGCACCTGTTCATATCCAAAATTTCCCTTTAAGTTATCGTCCTTTTCTTGGTTACGAAGGAGCTAATCAAATTGCAGACTTAATATACAATTCTTTTACTTTAGGAATGGAAGATCATCTATTGGAAATTTTCGGTGGTCATGATACAAAAGAGATTTTAAGTGCAGGTTTATCTGTAGATGGTGAAGAGTCTAAAATAAAATGGAACCCTGAATCACAAACAGAACTAACAAAAATTCCAGGATTTATTAGAGGTAAAATTAAGCGAAACACTGAAAAGTTTGCAAAGGAACAAAAAATGGATGTCATAACATTAGAAGTTATGTATGCTGCCAAAGAAGCAGCATCTTAAATTTTTGATTTTGTTTTCAATACTTTTCTCTTGACATAAACTCCTTAATGTTGATATGCTCTGATAGCATATCGGCACTAACGGGACGTAGCGCAGTTTGGTAGCGTATCTGCTTTGGGAGCAGGGTGCCGCAGGTTCAAATCCTGCCGTCCCGAACCCGATTTCTGGCATTTATCTGTTAGATTCTATTTTTTGCGGAGTGGAGCAGTTTGGTAGCTCGTTGGGCTCATAACCCGAAAGTCGCAGGTTCAAATCCGGCCTCCGCTAAAATTTCGGTTAAATAAACTTATTAAACTTTCAAATTAAATATCAAATATCTTAATAATGTCACTTTACCCTAACCAATTTATGCCAATTTTTGGCGGTAGCACTGGTGGTTGGCTACGCTCAGCAGAATTTGAAGAAAAGTATGTTATTACTTGGAATTCTAAAGAGGAACAGTTATTTGAGATGCCAACGGCTGGAACGGCGTTAATGCTATTGGGTCAAAATCTTTTATATCTTGCCCGTAAAGAACAATGTCTTGCTTTGGGAACACAGTTACGAAAAATGAAGATTAAGGATTATAAAATTTATAGAATTTTTCCAGGTGGGGAAATACAATTTTTACATCCAAAAGATGGTGTCTTCCCTGAGACATCGAATGAAGGTAGAGTACCTGTAGGAAAAAGAGATTTTTCAATAGGGAAAAACCCTAATCCTGCTTCGATTAAATGGAATTAAAAAAAAAGATGGTAGATGAGAGTTTCTTTAATAGACTCCCGTCTACAATCTTTCTTTTGTTTTTTAACTTCAGCAACCTAGAAATTTATTTATAGTGTTTTACTTTGGTTAAATAAAAAAAAAGAGAAATAACTTTTACTTTTTGGAGAGATGGCAGAGATGGTCGATTGCGTCTGATTTGAAATCAGATGAACGTTTACGCGTTCCGTGGGTTCGAATCCGACTCTCTCCTGATAGAAATTAACGCTTATCTTTTTAAAAAACTTGCTTAAGAATAATATATTACTTTATAATATCTTTATACATTAATATATTATTTTTATTGGAGTTAGTAAAGTATGGCGAATAGTAGATCTGCAAAGAAACGTATTAAAATAAATAGAAGGAATAATATACAAAATAATTCATATAAATCTCTAATAAAATATTATGAGAAAATACATTTGAATCTTATAAAAGAATATAAAAGTAGTGAAAATTTTGTTGAAGGCCAGCCAACTCCAGATAATATAAAAAAGACACTCTTAGACTCATTTGCTCTAGTTGCTAGCCGAATTGACAGAGCGGTTAAAAAAAAAATTATCCACAAAAACACTGCAATTAGAAAGAAAAATAATTTATTTAGAAAAACCTTTATGACTTCTTAATTTTTAAGATATAATAAGATTAGTTAAAGTTTATCTACTTCCAATATCCCGTTTAGATATATAATAATTATATAAAAAAAGCTTAACTACTAAATGAAAAATATTATAAATAATAAGAAGCAGAAATCTCCGATAATTCTTCCAGATTTATCAGAAGTTCAACGAATAAGTTTTTGTTGGTTTTTGACTGAAGGATTACCCGAAGAGTTAACAAATTGTCCTTCAATTTTAAATCATAATAGCGGTATTGAATTAATAATTTACGGCCAAGAATATAAAATATATTATCCTGGTTTTGCGATACTAAATGCTTTAACAAAAAAGGGCAATTATAACCTAAGGATTTACGTTTTAATGTCGCTGAAAAAAAATGAAATAATAAAGAACGACATAATACAGTCAGAAGACTTTTCTCGCAAAGAGCGAGTATTCTTTGGTGAAATTCCCTTACTTACTGAAAAAGGTACCTTCATATTTAATGGCTGTGAAAGAGTTATTATTAGCCAAATAATTAGAAGTCCTGGTGTTTATTATAAACAGATAATAAAGGAAAAAAAAGTCTTTTATGAAGGCACGATTATATCAAAATATGGATCATGGTTAACGTTTGAATTAGAATATAATTTGATCTGGGTAAAGTTTGATAAACAATATAAGATACCTATAAATTGGTTTCTAGTTGGACTTTCATTAGAAGAATCTGAAGTTTATCAAACCGTTCAAAATTTTGAGTTTCTAATAAAAAGTTTAGCTGCTATTCGTTTAGCAGTTTTTGATAAAATGGCTTCTAAATCTCATAAAAATAAAGATGAGGATAAAGAAACTAATGAAGCATATAATAGAAATATTTTATTAACTGTTTTTAGAGTACAGGAATTGATAAATGAACGTCTTCTTGATAAAAGCGTATATGATTTGGGTGAAGTTGGCCGTATTAAACTTAATAAAAAATTAGATATTGGGTTACCTTTAAGTAGAAGGACTTTAACCTCTTTAGATATTTTAAAAGTTATCGACAAATTAATTCATATAAGTTTCCATAATGAAAAACTTGATGATATAGATAATTTAGAAAATCGAAGAGTTCGTTCAGTTGGTGAATTATTACAACTTCAAGTACGTGTGGCTCTTGGTCGAATAAAAAAGAAAATTAATACAGATGAGAAACTAACTTCGGATATGTTTCGAATAAAAAAAAAGAAGAAAGTTACTACAGCTAAAAATTCTAAGCCTAAAAAAACTAAAACTACTAAAAATCATAAAATTAGTAAAACTAAAATATTTCCGAAAGAAACATTAATGCCTAATGAATTATTAAATTCAAAAGTTTTAACATCGGTTATAAGAGAGTTTTTTGGTTTAAGCCCGCTATCACAATATTTTGATGAAGTAAACGCTTTAGCACAATTAACACATAAGCGGAGAATTAGTTCTTTAGGCCCAGGAGGATTAAATAGTGAACATGTTAGTTTTGCTGCACGAGATATTCATCCAACACAATATGGACGTCTATGTCCAATTGAAACTCCAGAAGGGCAAAAAGCTGGTTTAATTGCGTCTTTAGCAACCCATGCTAGAATTAATCACTATGGTTTTATCACGACTCCTTTTTTCAGAGTTTATAAAGGGAAAGTAATGTACGAATTAGGGCCTGTTCATTTAACTGCTGAACAAGAAGCTCAGTTTAATGTTGCTTCAGGGGATGTTCTATTAACAAAAGACAATTTTTTTAAAACCCAAATTGTTCCCGTGCGTTCATTTAATGAGTTTATAACAGTAGATGCTATTGACGTTAATTTTCTAGCTGTTTCTCCTATACAAATCCTTGCAGTAGGTGCTTCTTTAATACCATTTTTAGAGCATGATGACGCAAACCGTGCATTAATGGGCTCAAATATGCAAAGGCAAGCAGTTCCCTTATTATACCCAAAAAAACCTATAATTGGTACAGGTATTGAACATCAAATTGCTGCAGATTCTCAAGTGGTATTAATAAATTTATTAAATGGAATTATTGACTCTGTCTGCTCCGATCGGATTACAATTCTTGATACTAAACATTTTGGAAGTTCTAAAATGTACTTTTTAGATAAATATCGTCGTTCAAATCAGGAAACTATAATTAATCAAAAGCCTCTAATTTGGAATGGGGAAGTTGTCGAACCAGGACAAATTCTTGCAGATGGTCCAGGAACTGAAGGAGGTGAACTTGCCTTAGGACAAAATTTAACAGTTGCTTATATGCCATGGGATGGTTATAACTTTGAAGATGCTATTTTAGTTAGTGAGAGATTAGTTCAGGATGATCTTTTTACTTCAATACACATTGAAAAATATGAACTTCAGCTCATAGATGATCGTGATACTGTAGAAGAAATAACAACAGCGATTCCAAATATTGAGGAAGAAGAAATAGAAAATTTAGATGTTAATGGTATAATAAAAAAAGGAACGTTTGTTAATGGTGGTGATATTTTGGTTGGAAAGATTACCCCGATATTAGAAGACGATGAATTACCAGAAAGTAAATTATTAAGAGCAATCTTTAATATTGAATCACCCGAGCCAGAAGATTCTTCTTTAAGAGTACCAAATGGTATTTCTGGAAGAGTTATTGAAATCCAAACAGCTTCACGTGACAAAGGTGATAACTTAGGGTCGGGGGTATACGAATGGGTCTGTATTTCAATAGCTCAAATAAAAAAAATTAAGATTGGTGACAAACTTTCAGGACGACATGGAAACAAAGGTGTTATTTCCAAAATAATCCCAACCGACGATATGCCATTTTTACCTGATGGAACAATCGTTGATGTTATATTAAATCCTTTAGGAGTTCCTTCAAGAATGAATGTAGGTCAAATTTTTGAATGCTTGTTGGGGTTCGCAGGTGATTACTTAAATCGTAGATTCAAAGTTATCCCTTTTGATGAAATGTATAAGCCAAATGCTTCACGTATGCTAATTAATAAGGCTTTAAAAAAAGCAGCTAAAAAAACGAATAAGCCCTGGCTTTTTAATAAATTTTCTCCAGGGAAAATTTTATTGACTGATGGACGAACTGGAGACGTGTTCGATAACCCAGTTTTAGTTGGGAAACCGTATATTTTAAAACTTATTCATTTAGTTGATAAAAAAATGCATGCACGTTCAACAGGTTCTTATTCTCTAGTAACTCAACAACCATTAGGAGGCAAATCTAAACATGGTGGACAAAGATTTGGAGAAATGGAAGTTTGGGCATTAGAAGCTTTTGGGGTAGCTTATACGTTACAAGAATTATTAACTCTAAAATCGGATGATATTAACGGTCGACATGAAGTTTTTACTGCTATTATTAAAGGACATAATATACCAGAGCCAGGGATTCCAGAATCTTTTAACGTATTACTAAGAGAATTGAATGCATTAGGGTTAGATATGACAACACATGAAATTGGTAAGTTAGATACTGGTGAAATAACATCTTATAAAGTTAATTTATTACCCCTTCTTAAACCAAAATTAGTTTAAAGTTTGCCCTTATTTCAAAATTATAAACCTGAATATTTATATAAAAATGAAACATTTAAAACAAAAATTTGATTATGTAAAAATTAATTTAGCGGCTCCGGAACGTATTAAAGAATGGGCCGAAAAAATTTTACCTAACGGAGAAATAGTCGGTGAAGTGACTCAACCAGAAACAATTAATTATCGTACACACAAACCTGAGAAAGGAGGATTATTTTGCGAGAAAATATTTGGACCCGTTAAAAATTGGGAATGTACTTGCGGTTTACATAAGTATAAAGAAAAAGATGTTTTTTTTTGTGAAGTTTGTGGTGTAGAATTAACGGAATCTCGAGTTCGTAGACACCGTATGGGATATATTAAATTATTATCACCAGTTGTCCATATTTGGTATTTAAAAGGATCACCAAGTCTTTTATCAGCTATGTTAGCTTCACCTATAACTAAACTTGAAGCTGTTATCTATAATGGTAAAAAGCCAGATCAAGATGAAGATCTTGCAAAATATGAGCAGGTTTTCTTATCCTCTTTTTATGATACTGAAGGTGAAGGTTTTCATTATGGTAAGAAACGTCAAGGTGCTGAAATTCTTTATCACCGATTAAAAAAAATTGATTTAAAAGCAGAGATTGACAATAATCGGAATATTATGTTTTTTTCTGAAGTTAAAAAAAAAGTTGAAGTTGCAATTAAAAAAATTCGTATATTTGAAAATTTTTTAACTACAGGTACTCGACCCGAATGGATGGTACTCCATTTTCTTCCAGTTCTTCCACCGGGTATTCGACCTATTGTAAAATTAGATAATGGAAGGTTTGCTACGTCAGATCTGAATGAGCTTTATCGTAAAATCATTATTAGAAATAAAAGATTAAAAAGGTTGTTATCAGTCCATGCTCCTAGTGTTGTTGTTCTAACTGAAAAGCGAATGATTCAGGAAGCTGTTGACACACTTATTGATAACGGAAAACGGGGTTCTAAAATACTCGATGCAAATAAAAGACCTTTAAAATCATTAGCTGATATTATTGAAGGTAAACAGGGTAGGTTTCGTCAAAATTTGTTAGGTAAACGGGTAGACTACTCAGGGCGTTCAGTAATTATTGTTGGTCCCCATCTTAAATTAAACCAATGTGGTTTACCCTATGAAATGGCAATTGAATTGTTTTTACCATTTATTATTTATCGATTACTTTCTCAAGGATTATCTCATTCTATAAAGAGAGCGAAAAAAATTATTTATAGTAATGAACCTTTTATTTGGTACCTAACAGAGGAAATTTTAAAAAAACATCCTATTATTCTAAACCGTGCGCCAACCTTGCATCGTTTAGGGGTTCAGGCCTTTGACCCTGTACTAGTTAGAGGACGTGCTATACAGTTACATCCTCTAGTATGTTCTTCTTTTAATGCTGATTTTGATGGCGATCAGATGGCCGTACATATTCCTTTATCTTTTGAATCTCAATTAGAAACTAGATTATGCTTATTAGCCCCTAATAATTTTTTATCAGCATCTAGTGGTGAACCCACTATTCAACCTTCACAAGATATGGTTTTAGGCTTTTATTATTTGACTACACAAAATAGAAAAGACTTGCTAGGTTCAAACAATTATTTTTCTAATTTTAATGAAGTGATATCTGCGTATGAACAGAAACAATTACAAATTCATTCTTCTATTTGGGTTCGCTGTCCAAATAATATAACCTTAGATAGTCCACTAAAATTTATTAAAACAATTCATCTATCAAATAATACTAACCTTGTTATTTATAACAATTTACAAAGGAAAGAAACAATGGATGGTAAATTATTAGTTCAATTTATTCGAACAACTCCGGGTCGTATTATTTTTAATCAATGCATTAATGATATATTAAATAAACCGGAGGTCAGATAAAATGTCAAAACGATCAAATATTTTTTCAAACAATACTATTAATAAAAAAGAATTAAAAAAAATTATTCAATGGGCGTTTAAAAATTATGGTCAAAGAAAAGCTGCATTTTTTGTTGACCAATTAAAAGAAATGGGTTTTGAATATGCAACTAAATCTGGAATTTCTATAGGTATTGAAGATTTGAGAATTCCACCTGTAAAAATTGATCTTATGCGTAGAGCATCTTTGGATGCTTTTTTAACTGAAGCGCAAGCAAAGAATGGTGAAATTACAGAAGTAGAAAGATTTCAGAGAATTATTTATATTTGGAATACCACTAGTGAAGAATTAAAAGAAAGGCTTATAGAGTTTTTTAAAAACACTGATCCTTTAAATTCTGTATATATCATGGCCTTTTCTGGTGCCCGTGGAAATATTTCACAAGTCCGACAATTAGTTGGTATGAGAGGTTTAATGTCTGACCCAAGTGGTAGAATTATTGATAGAGCAATCGGATCAAATTTTCGCGAAGGTTTATCTATTACAGATTATATTATCTCTTCTTATGGAGCTAGAAAAGGACTTGTTGATACAGCAGTAAAAACAGCGGATTCTGGTTATTTAACAAGACGACTTGTTGAAGTTGCTCAAAGTATTATAATCAGTGAGTTGGATTGTAAAACTGAACGAGGTGTTTTTTTGCAAGAAGGAGTAAAAGATGAGGATGAAAAAGGATTTTTATCACTTACAGAACTTCTTAATGGTAGAGTTTTAGCATCTTCAATAGTCAAACCTGGAACTAAAAAAATTATTGCTTTTAGAAATCAACAAATTACAAGTTCTCTGATAGAAAATTTAATTAAATGTAAGATTAATAAAGTATTAGTGAGATCACCACTAACTTGTGAATGTAGACGTGCAGTTTGTCAACATTGTTACGGATGGAATTTAGCTTTAGGGAATTTAGTTGAGTTAGGTGAAACAGTTGGCTTAATTGCCGCCCAATCTATAGGTGAACCAGGAACTCAATTAACAATGAGAACTTTTCATACAGGAGGAGTTTTTACAAGCGAATTAATTCGCCAAGGACGTGTAAATTACTCTGGATACTTAGATTTTATGTCAGAATTAAAACTCCGTCCATACAGGACTAAATATGGTCAAAATGCATTACTGAGTGAAAATGACTCATGGTTAGGGGTTATTACTTATGACAATAAAATTATAAGACTTCCAATACCGGAAGATACAATAATTTTTTCTGATAATCATACATATATTACAGATAATCAAGTTTTATTGGAAGCAGCCCCTAAAATAAAAGAGATGACTCTTGGGGAAAAAGAAATAAAATATGTTAATGCAAGACATCCAGGGAAAATTTTATTGGAGAAAAATGGCTCTCCACAAGATTATCAAAAACAAAATGTTTCAGACTTTAGAAAAAGAGGGAAAAAAAATTATAGTTTTTGGGTTTTATCTGGAGAGGTTTTATCTACGGCATTCGATACAATTATAAGAGCACGAAACCTTGAAAAAATTTACAAAGATCAATCTATAGCACAATCGAAGATAGTTACAACTATAGGTGGATTTGTTAGATTTTCAAGAAACAAATCAACTCAAGAACTCCTTGGCTTAAAGACTCAGAATTACACTCGAGAAGAAAGTATTTTTAAAATTTTTATTGAAAGTAATCATATTGAAGTTTCCAAATGTAAAGTTTATTTATCATATACTCACCAAATTATATTAAAACCACAATTAGTAAATAAGCGGTTATTTTCTTTTGGTTCTTTGTGTAATAATAAATATAAAACAAAAACAGGTGGTAGCTTTTTTATTTCTAATCTTTATAAACCAAGATCTATCGGAAATAAATTAAATAATAAACTAAAATCTGGGTCAACAATTTTCTATGTACCCCAAGCAACAATTCGAACAGATTCAAAGGAAAAAGACTTTAAATTTAAAAATGGTACCTATGTAAAAAAACATGAAGAAATTTTCCCTGATTATTTTATATCAATAGATGGTTTTATTACTTTTAAAATTGAGGAACCAACAAAATGTATTACTATTAAACCAGGTCAAAGATACAAATTAAATAAAGAATTAAAGTTTTATAAAAATCTTCATGAGCAAATATATTATCCTGGTGAATTTATATTGGGCGAGTTTGAGGTTTGCGTTTTAAGTTATATAGAACTCGAAAGTATTCATGGAGAAACATATTTGTATATTCGTCCTATAACTCGTTATGAATTTACAAATGAACAGCCACGTCAAATTTTAAACTCGAATTCTTTTGCACCACTAAATCTAATAGTAGAAGATTTTAGGATACAAATTCTATCAGGACAACAAATTACAATTGATAAACCAATACAATTTATTGATTCTCCTTTAATCATTAATTATTCTCTTGATCTAGATGATACAGAACTAATTTTTGAGTTTAAAAAACCAAAGAAAAAAAACTCTTATAGCCAGATTAGTTTTATATATGGGCAAATTTTTCTTTTTGATACTGTAATACCAAAAGAAATAAAAAAAACGGATATCGAAGTCAATTTACTTGTAGAAGAAGAACAATTTACTGACCCTTATACTATTATTGGAGCTTTTGATACTTTATCGCCTTTTAACAATATTATTTCTAGTATAAAAAAAAAAAGTAATAAAACGAGATCAGAACTATTATTAACAACAAAATCTGATTATGCTGAGATTTTTTTAGATAGCTTTGATCATAATTATGAACAAAATAAATTTTTTAAGACTAATAAATTGTTTAATAATGATCTTTTAATTCGAGAAGATGGTTTACTAAAAGAAATCACAGGTAATAAAATCACTTTACATTTAGGTCAATCTTATTTTTTCTCTACAGGAGCATTAGTTCGAAAAATACCAGGTGATTATATTAGAAGACAAGAAACTTTAGGACAATTAATATTTGAACGCTTAATAACTGGGGATATTGTCCAAGGGTTACCCAAAATTAATAATATTTTAGAAGCCCGTAAACCTAAAATAGAATCCTTACTCGCAACAAGACCAGGTTTTATTAACTCTATTCGATATACTTCGAATTTTATTGTAATCGCTACTAAACCATCACTAAAGAATGATTATTATAAAGCTTCTCGTTCTCAAAGGTTGGTAGTTAGAAAGTATGAATCAGTCTCAGTTGGACAACCCTTAACGCAAGGTTCTTTAAATCCTCATACTTTGCTTCATGTTTATTTTCGTTACTTTTGTTCTTTAGGCGTTTTATCGACTTATGAATCAGCTTATCGTAGTCTAAAAAAATTGCAAGGATTATTATTGACATCTGTTCAAGCTATATACGTGTCTCAAGGGGTTATGATTTCTAGTAAGCATGTAGAATTAATTGTTAGAGAGATGACACATAAAGTTTATATTGAATATCCTGGGAAAACCCATTTTTTACCAGGAGATATTATTGATTTAGACCAAGCTCAATATATCAATATTTGTATCAAAAATAGTAATCAGTTAGGTTTTCGACCTATTTTATTAGGTATTACGAAGTCTTCTTTGAAAACAGATAGTTTTTTAGCTGCGGCGAGTTTCCAAGAAACTACAAGAGTTTTAACACGGGCAGCTATTCAAGGTAAAACAGATTGGCTTAGAGGACTAAAAGAGAATGCTATTACAGGACGACTAATACCAGCAGGTACAGGTTTTTATATTAATAAAGATATTACTTTTAATAAAGTATTATTACCTGAAAAGTTAGTAAAAGAGCAAAACAATTTAAGTTTAAAAACCCAATTAAAATTAAAGGAAGCAAAACTAAAAAAAATAGTACGTTTTAAGTATAATAAATAAAGTAGATTTATCTTTTAATTCTAAATGCAATTAAAAGATTAAAAGTCTGCTATACTAATTAGTATAGATATCAAAACAATAACAATTATTATTTAATATATACCAGTTATTTAAAAACATTCATCGAAACTAAATACAATATTTTAAAATAAAAAGGATAACTATTTTTATGGCTAAAATTGAATTGGCTCAACTTTTAGATGCAGGCGTACATTTCGGACATAAAGCTCATCGCTGGAATCCTAAGATGTTTCCTTACATCTACGCAGAACGTAATGGTATACATATTCTAGATTTAATTCAAACAACTGAATTTTTAAAAAGAGCTTGTGATTTTAGTAAAAGAGCCTCTGCAAAAAAACAAACATTTTTATTTGTTGGAACAAAAAAACAAGCTGCTTCTTTAATTGCTATTGAGGCACAAAAATGTGGTGCATTTTATATAAATCATCGTTGGTTAGGAGGTATGTTAACGAATTGGGTGACTATAAAAAGTCGAATTGATCGCTTAAATGATCTAGAACAACAAGAAAAATCAAATTCTTTTGATACTTTGCCTAAGAAAGAAGCAGCAAATTTAAAAAAAGAGCTTGAAAAACTTAAAAAATATTTCAATGGCGTTAAAGGAATGAAAAAAGTGCCTGATATTTTAGTCATCATAGATCAAAAACGTGAAATTATTGCTATTAAAGAAGCACTTTCTTTAAATATTCCTATAATTTCAATTCTGGATACTAATTGTGACCCAGATTTAGCCACAATACCAATCCCAGGTAATGACGACTCTATAAGGTCAATAAAATATATTATTCAAAACATATCGGATAGCATTTGTTTAGGTCAACAAAATTCTTTAAAGACTTAAATTAGATAATCAAGTACAAGTAAAAAATTATAAGTAAGGATAAAAAATTATTATGCTACATATCGATGCAGAAAGAGTTAGAGAATTAAGGCATAAAACTGGTGCGGGTATGATGAATTGCAAAAAGGCCTTGTTAGAGTCAAATGGTAATTTTGAAGAAGCGATTAAAAGTTTACGTGAAAAGGGCCAAGCCTCAGCAGATAAAAAAGTAAATCGTAAGACTATTGAAGGACTTGTTAACAGTTATATACATATTGGGGGTAGAATTGGCGTATTGATTGAAGTTAATTGTGAAACAGATTTTGTTGCGCGCCGTGAAGAATTTCAAGAATTAGTTCAAAATCTTGCTATGCAAATTGCAGCCTCACCTGATGTCCTTTATATTCAAAATGACGATATTCCAGAAGATATTATTAGTAATGAAAAAGCTATTGAATCAGGGAAGGAAGATTTAAGTAATAAACCTGATGATATCAGAGAAAAAATTATTTTAGGGAGAATTGATAAAACCTTAAAAAACTTAACTTTACTTAATCAACCTTTTATAAGAGACGCAAATATTACTGTTGATGAATTAATAAAGGAAAAAATTAGTCTTTTTGGTGAAAATATAAGAATAAAAAGATTTACTCGTTATACATTAGGTAATTAATAATTACATGATAAAAAAGTTTTTTTTTTTTTTACTTTTCTTCTCTAAAGAGTATAGACTATAATTATTTTAGTCTAAGTTTCATAGTATTTATCTGTATGCGTATTTTTGCATAAGGTGTTATAATTTATCTCTTTACTATAATTAAATATGAATATTCTCCAAAGTCCTAATATTATTAATTTAAATTCATTAATCTTTTTATCAGACATTGAAGTTGGAAAACATCTCTATTGGGAAGTGAACGATATTACTTTTCATGGTCAAGTAATAATTGTTAGCTCGCTTGTAATATTATTAACACTTGTATTTTCATTCTTAGGGACATCAGATAAAAGTATGATCCCTAATGGTTGGCAAAATTTTATGGAGTCTGTTGTTGAGTTTGTTAAAGAGATTGCCCAAAATCAGCTTGGTAACGAATATCGACCATGGTTACCATTTATTGGAACTTTATTTTTATTCGTTTTTGGTTGTAACTGGGCCGGGGCCGTAATTCCTTGGAAATTAATAAAGCTTTCTGAAGGTGAATTCGGTGCCCCTACAAATGATATAAATACAACCGTTGCTCTAGCTTTATTAACATCCTTTATGTATTTTTACGCAGGTTTAAGTACAAAAGGTTTTGGTTACTTTAAACGTTATATAGAGCCTACACCCCTTTTATTACCGATTAATATCTTAGAGGATTTTACAAAACCTCTTTCATTAAGTTTTCGTTTATTTGGTAATATTTTAGCTGATGAATTAACTGTTTCTGTATTAGCTTTATTAGTCCCTTTAATTGTACCACTACCGGTAATGCTTTTAGGAGTATTTGCAAGTTCAGTTCAAGCTCTAATTTTTTCAACTTTAGCTGGTGCTTATATTGCTGAAGCGGTCGAAGGGCATTAATTCTAATAAGATTACTTTAATTTAATAAAAAAATATATTAGAAATTTGTTAATTTTTTCTTATCTGACCCACGAATAAATTATATGGATTCTATTGTTTCTGCTGCATCTGTTATAGCTGCTGGTCTTGCTGTTGGTTTAGCTGCAATTGGTCCAGGAATTGGACAAGGAACTGCTGCTGGTCAAGCGGTTGAAGGTATCGCCCGTCAACCAGAAGCAGAAAATAAAATTCGTGGTACTTTACTTTTAAGTTTTGCCTTCATGGAAGCTTTAACTATTTACGGCTTAGTTGTAGCTTTAGCTTTATTATTTGCAAACCCATTTACTAGTTAATAATTAATAGTAGAGATGTTCTTAAGTTTTTAAACACGAACATCTCTAGTATTGATTAGTTATCCTTTCCCCAAAAAAATTTTATTTTTAATATTAAAACTAAAAAATGTTTGATAACTATAACTCCATTTTAATAATAGGCACGGAAAAAACTGGAGGATTATTTGATTTTGATGGGACACTACCAGTTATAGCATTACAGTTTGTAATCTTTATGTTTGTTCTAAATTTTATTTTATACACACCTCTATTAGATACTATCGATGAACGGAATCTTTATATAAGCAAAAGCTTATCTGAAGCTACAAGTATATTGACAAAGTCAAATGAATTAAATCTAAAATATGAAAAAAAGACATCTAAAGCTCGTAAAGCAGTGGCATTAGACTTATTAACTTATCAAAACTTATACAAAGAGATTTTAGAAGAAAAAATGAAATCTTCCGAAATTTTTATCGATAAATTTTTAACAGAAACGACAGAAACTTTCGAAGAAAATAAAGAAAACATTTTAAAAAGTTTTGATACTGAAATTGATTCTTTAAGTAATCAAATTATGAAAAAGATAATGAAAACATAAAAAATTAGTTTAAACTTATTTAAAACACTACCCATGAAAATTTAAATATATTAAATAATTAATAAAAAATGAAAAGTTATATACAGTACTTTGTTTCAAATGAAGATTTTGGAATTAGCTTAAACACAGATATATTTGAATCAAACATCATAAATATAATCTTGTTGCTAGTAATATTGTTTATTGTCCTTAAAAAGTTTTTAACGGAAAATCTTACAGCTCGTAAAGAAAAAATTGTGCAAGGTATAGAAAATGCCGAAACACGTTTATCTGATTCTAACAAGCGTTATAACGAAGCAAAAAAACAATGGGCACAAATGGATATTATTATTAAAGAAATAAATCAGCAAATGGAAGCAACAAAACAAAATGTTTTAAAGCTTAAGTGGGATCAAGGAAAAGAGGATCTATCGAAAAAATTTACAACAGCAATAGTTGTACTACGTAATCGTGAAAATAAAATTTTCAACGATGTTACTAAGGAAGTTTCGAAAAGAGCACTAAACCAAGTGATTCTGAAGCTTAAAAAACAATTAGGAAAAGTTGAACAGTCTGCTATTATAAATCTGAAAATAACGCAATTAGGAGAATAAGAATGGCTAACACAATGTTCGGTTCAAAAATTGCAAATCCGTATTCAGAAGCTCTATTACAATTAGGTTTAGACTTGTACCTAAAAGAAGAAAATGCTGATACTCAAGTTTTTTTTCAAATCATTTTTGATATGGAAAATTTATTAACTTTATTAAAATTAACTCCAACCTTAGAGAAATATTTAGCTAATCCTCTTATTAAAGATAAAGAGAAAAAAGATGTTTTAAATAAATGTTTGACAGCAAAAACAAGCCCCACAACAAAACATTTTTTAATGCTCTTAGTTGATAAAAAAAGAATAGGTTTTCTTGAGATTATCACACAAACTTTTTTAAACAAAGCTTATAATTTTGTTTGCCTTAAGTTTGTAGAAGTTTATTCAGCATCTTTATTAAGTAAAGATCAAAAAACACAACTAATCGAAAAACTTAAAATATTATTAGGACCCGAATTTACTACCTCTAAAGTTTATTATTCAAAAATTAATGTAACATTTAAGATAGACAAAGAAATTTTAGGTGGTTTCATTATTAAAGTTGATTCTAAAATAATTGATTTAAGTTTACGTGGGGAGCTAGAAGGTTTAGCAAAACAGATGGAGGTAAGTTTATTAAGTTAAAATCTTTTTCTACTAAGATTCTAATTAATAACTTGATTGATTTTTAATCTTTCAAATATAGCTTTTATTTTTTATATTCTGTAATTCGGTTGTTTTCTTTTTCTATAATTTAAAGTTTTTATCCAAGGAAGAATAAATTGAATATATTATGACAAACCCAAATGAAATAAGTAATATTATTAGAAAACAAATCGAAGATTATAGTACTGATTTAAATATTGATATCATCGGGACTGTCCTTCAGGTAGGGGATGGGATTGCTCGTGTTTATGGATTGGATGAAGTAATGGCTGGAGAATTATTAGAATTTGATGAAGGTACAATAGGTATCGCTTTAAACTTAGAGAACGACAATGTCGGGGCTGTACTTATGGGTGATGGAAGAGAAATTTTAGAAGGTAGTACAGTAAAAGCCACTGGTAGAATTGCTCAAATTCCTGTAGGAGATGGGTTATTAGGTCGAGTATTAGATCCTTTAGCTATCCCTATTGATGGTAAAGGTGACGCTCAAGTTACTGAAAGTCGTCTTATTGAATCTATGGCACCAGGTATTATTAGTAGAAAATCGGTTTGTGAACCTTTACAAACCGGCATTACCGCTATTGATGCTATGATTCCAATTGGTAGAGGACAACGTGAATTAATTATTGGTGATCGACAAACTGGAAAAACATCTATTGCTTTAGATACAATTATTAATCAAAAAGGACAAGACGTAGTTTGTGTTTATGTTGCAATTGGACAAAAAGCGTCTTCAGTTGCGCAAGCGGTAACTACACTGCAAGAAAGAGAAGCATTAGATTATACTGTTATCGTTGCTGCAAATGCTGATCAGCCTGCAACACTACAATATATTGCTCCTTATACAGGGGCAGCAATCGCAGAGTATTTCATGTACACAGGTAAGCACACCTTAGTAGTTTATGATGATTTATCAAAACAAGCATCAGCTTATCGCCAAATGTCTTTACTATTACGTCGTCCACCAGGTCGAGAAGCTTACCCAGGGGACGTTTTTTACTTACATTCACGTTTACTAGAGCGCGCAGCGAAATTAAATGATGTACTTGGTGGCGGTAGTATGACTGCATTACCAATTATTGAAACACAAGCTGGCGACGTTTCTGCTTATATCCCTACTAATGTTATTTCGATTACTGATGGCCAAATCTTTTTATCTGGTGATTTATTTAACTCAGGCTTACGTCCTGCTATAAATGTAGGTATTTCAGTATCTCGTGTGGGTTCTGCTGCACAAATAAAGGCTATGAAACAAGTAGCAGGGAAATTAAAACTAGAATTAGCTCAATTTGATGAACTGGAAGCCTTTTCGCAATTCGCTTCAGATTTAGATAAGGCAACACAAGCTCAATTAGCTCGAGGACGACGATTAAGAGAAATTTTAAAACAGGCCCAAAATTCACCAATTCCTGTAGCTGAACAAGTAGCTGTAATTTATATTGGGACAAACGGATTTCTAGATGATTTAGAAGTTGGAGAGATTCCTACTTTTATAAAAAGTATCCGTGACTATTTAGCAAGTTCTAAACCTGAATATTTAGAAATTATAAATTCTTCAAAACAATTGACAACAGAAGCAGAAACTATCTTAAAAACAGCAATATCTGATGTAAAGAAAACTTTTAAAGCTTAAAAGAATATAACTACTTCATAATGTAAATACTTAAAATTTTAAGTATTTACAGTTTTAAATAAAAAATTAATACTTTAGAGAGGCCTTAAATAATTTTTTATCTTTTCTAATATATGAGATATGTAGATACCCACTAAAGCCATAGTGATTTTCTTTAGAAAGAAAAAACATAATTATGTTATAATGACCTCTAACGTAGTAGCCGGGATAGCTCAGTTGGTAGAGCAGTGGATTGAAGATCCTCGTGTCACCAGTTCAAATCTGGTTTCTGGCAATCGAGTCTAATTGTGTTTGTTAAATTTTTAATTCTAAAGGCTAGTTATATTTATGGGTAAGGTTTATGATTGGTTTGAAGAAAGATTAGAAATTCAATCAATTGCTGATGATATTACAAGCAAATATGTTCCACCTCATGTTAATATTTTTTATTGCTTTGGTGGGATTGTTTTCACATGTTTTCTAGTTCAAGTTGCTACAGGATTCGCAATGACGTTTTATTATAGACCAAGTATTAGCGAAGCCTTCTCGTCGGTTGAATATATTATGACGGAAGTAAACTTTGGGTGGCTAATTCGTTCTATACACCGCTGGTCGGCAAGTATGATGGTTCTTATGTTAATTTTACATGTATTCCGTGTATACTTAACTGGAGGCTTTAAAAAGCCTCGTGAATTAACATGGGTTACAGGAGTAACTTTAGCTGTTACAACTGTCTCTTTTGGTGTAACTGGTTATTCTCTTCCATGGGATCAAGTAGGATTTTGGGCTTGTAAAATTGTAACGGGTGTACCTGAGGCGGTTCCCGTTATTGGTCCCCCAATAGTACAACTTCTACGTGGTGGAGTAAGTGTAGGACAAAGTACTTTAACACGTTTCTATAGCGCACATACATTTGTATTACCCCTTGTTGCAGCTGCATTAATGATTACTCATTTTTTAATGATTAGAAAGCAAGGTATTTCAGGTCCATTATAATCAATAACAATTTAGAACTAAATATTAAATTAGAAGATATTAAAAAAATAAAATTTTAGTTTTTAATAATATATATACAATTGGAGATATTATGTCGATCTTAAAAAAACCAGATTTAACAGATCCAAAATTACGTGCTAAGTTAGCAAAAGGAATGGGCCATAATTATTACGGTGAGCCTGCTTGGCCAAATGATATTTTTTATATGTTTCCTATTTGTATTTTAGGAACTTTTGTACTAGTTATTGGACTAGCTGTAATGGAGCCGTCAGCATTAGGTGAAAAAGCTAATCCATTTGCAACTCCTTTAGAGATTTTACCAGAATGGTATTTTTTCCCAACCTTTAACTTATTAAGAGTACTACCAAATAAATTATTAGGTGTTTTAGCTATGGCTGCTGTACCTGCAGGATTAATAACAGTTCCATTTATCGAAAATGTTAATAAGTTTCAAAACCCTTTTAGAAGACCTGTAGCTTCAACTGTTTTTTTAATAGGCACATTTGTTGCAATATGGTTAGGAATCGGAGCTTGTTTACCGATAAGCAAAGCAATCACTTTAGGTTTATTTTAATAAATTAAATATTTGATTTGAAAAAAGAAAATAATTATTGTAAGAGACCTTTAAAAAGATTTAAAATTTTAAGTCTTTTTAAAGGTCTCTTACAATAATTATTATTAGTGTTATCTTTAATCCACCAACAAATAGATTATTATATTATTACTTAAAATATTCATTGGTCCCATAGAATGATTACTTTTATAAAGTTATAAAAATTATATAGTCTACCAGAAGCATTTCTTAAATAATCTCAAAAATTTCTTCAAAAACTTTTTTTACTTTATAACCTGAATCTATTGATTCAAGAGGATCTTTTCTTAAACGGTGGCGTAAGCATAAAACAATGATCTTTTCAATATCATCTATAGTAATTGTCTCTTTACCTTGAAAAGCTGTATATGCTTTAGCAGCTCTATTAGTAACTATATCTCCCCTTAGACCGTCAACATCTAATTCACTACAAACCCTCGAGATTTTTAGTCTAAAATCATAAGGCATCTCGACTTTTTCCAATAAGTTTTGAGCATCAATAATTTTTTGTTTTAGAGCTTCTTGTTGGTCTTTATATTTATCTACCCATGCATAAGGATCTAAATCAAATAGAGTTCTCTCTTCTACAATTTTGACTCTTAAATCTGGGTCTTTTACAGTTCTTATTTCAGCGTGCATCCCAAAACGATCCAGTAATTGAGGTCTTAATTCCCCTTCTTCTGGGTTACCTGAACCAACAAGAACGAATTGTGCTGGATGACGTATAGATATTCCTTCTCTTTCAACAGTATTCCAACCTGAAGCTGCCGAATCTAATAAGATGTCAACGAGATGATCATCTAACAAATTAACTTCATCAACATATAAAATACCACGATTAGCTTTAGCTAATAAACCAGGTTCAAAGGCTTTAACTCCTTCAGTTAAGGCTTTTTCTATATCAATTGTTCCACAAACTCTATCTTCAGTCGCACCTAAAGGTAAATCTACCATAGGTATTTTTATAAATTCTGTTTCAGAGTTTTCTATCGTTTCATCTGTAGGATGACGGTTAAAAGGATCATCTTTGATTACCTCAATCTCAGGTAATAAATCTGCAATCGCTCTGATTGTAGTTGATTTTCCAGTTCCTCTATCACCCATAATCATTACACCACCAATTTTAGGATCGATAACATTTAATTCTAGAGCAAGCTTCATTTCTTCTTGCCCAACAATAGCAGTAAATGGAAATATTGGAGTACTTTTTGGTTTTAAATTTTGTTTAGTCATTTTATTTTTAAATTAACTGAAATACTTATAACTTGTCTATGTTTTTTTTAAGATTGAGATCTAGAATTTGTTCTTATGAATATAATGTTTTGCCTAAACGGAATGCTAATAATGCTGGTAAAATTGCGAAAGCTAAAGCTACTAAAACTTCTGTATTTGTTAACATAATTGTAATTAATATTATTTGGTTTTTCTAAAAATTTAAACTCTTACGATGTAGTATACTATAAATATATTTTAATGTCATCATAAAAAAGTTCAATATTTTTAATCTACTTAAATTTTAAAATCATTTAAAAAATATATCTCTTTATTAATGAATTCTATATTCCCATTATTGTATTCTATTGCTTTATTTATTTTTTTATTTTTTATAAGTTATTATATAGTAAAACAAATAATTAATACTCAAAAATTAGAAAAAAAAATATTTCAATTACAGGAACTTGTTAAAAAAGATGATCTCTATTATGAAGATTGTTATCAATTAGGACAGTTATATTTGAGAAAAAAACTTTTTCTTAAAGCAATTGTAGTATTCAGAAAAGCTCTAAAATTATGGGACCCTAATGATAAAATTGGACTCGCAAACTTATATAATGCTATAGGATTTACATTTTTTAATTTAGAAGAATACGACTATGCTATTTATTACTACAAGATAGCGATCAAAATTATTCCAGATCATACATTAGTTTTAATAAATCTTGGTTATGCCTTTGAAAAAATTAATTCTATCATAACAGGATATAATTGTTATAAAGCTGCATTATCTTGGGATCCATATAATGAATTAGCCTCTACTCGTTTTTTAGCAGCTGAGAAAAAGCTCAAATATATTCTATAAAAATGATTACTATCTACTTAATTTTTAGAAGATAGTACATCGTGGAGTTTTAGAGCTAGATATGAGTAGATTAAGTTTCTAATTAATATCTTGTTTCTATTTTATATAAAATACGTTATAATAAATTGATGAAAACTCAATTCAGAATAATTCTAGAAAATTATTTTATGAGACTTGAGCGTTTCCTATCTTTATGTCTCCAGAGAGGAAAAGGTAAATGAACTCCAAAAAGCAAGTAGCTAAGGTAAAGGTTCTCGTTGACCGTAATACTGCTAATACAACTAGTTTTGAAAAATGGGCCAAGCCAGGGCACTTTTCACGTACATTATCAAAGGGTCCAAAAACAACAACTTGGATTTGGAATTTGCATGCTGATGCACATGATTTTGACACTCAAACAAATTCTTTAGAAGAAGTTTCTAGAAAAATTTTTAGTGCGCATTTTGGCCAATTATCAATAATATTTTTATGGATAAGTGGTATGCATTTTCATGGAGCATACTTTTCGAATTATTTAGCATGGCTAAATAATCCCATTAGTATCAAGCCTAGTGCCCAAGTCGTTTGGCCAATTGTTGGTCAAGAAATCTTAAATGGAGATGTTGGTGGTAATTTCCAAGGTGTTCAGATAACATCAGGATTTTTCCAGTTATGGCGTGCTGAAGGTATTACAAGTGAAATTGAATTATACTGGACAGCTATTGGTGGATTAATTATGTCAGGTTTAATGTTATTTGGTGGATGGTTTCATTACCATAAAGCTGCACCAAAATTAGAGTGGTTCCAGAATGCTGAGTCGATGTTAAATCATCACTTATCTGGTCTTCTAGGTTTAGGCTGTCTGTCTTGGTCAGGGCACCAAATCCATGTTGCATTACCTATAAATAAGTTATTAGATGCCGGTGTTGCTTCACAAGAAATTCCATTACCTTATGAGTTTCTTATAAATCGAGAATTAATTGGTCAATTATACCCGAGTTTTAAAAAAGGTTTAGTTCCTTTCTTTTCTCTTAACTGGGGTGAGTATTCTGACTTTTTAACTTTTAAAGGGGGCTTAAACCCTGTAACAGGTGGACTTTGGTTGAGTGATACAGCACATCACCACTTAGCTTTAGCAGTTCTATTTATTGTTGCAGGACATATGTATCGTACAAATTGGGGAATTGGTCATAGCATGAAAGAAATTTTAGAAGCACATAAAGGTCCCTTTACTGGTGCAGGCCACACAGGTCTTTATGAAATTTTAACAACTTCTTGGCATGCTCAATTAGCAATTAATTTAGCGATGATGGGCTCTTTAAGTATTATAGTGGCTCATCATATGTATGCTATGCCACCGTACCCGTACATTGCAACTGATTACGCAACACAACTTTCATTATTTACACATCATATGTGGATTGGTGGGTTCTGTATTGTAGGTGGTGCTGCACATGGAGCAATTTTTATGGTTCGTGATTATAATCCTGCAAAGAATTATAATAACTTATTAGATCGAGTTGTTCGTCATAGAGATTCGATTATTTCCCATCTGAATTGGGTTTGTATTTTCCTAGGTTTCCATAGCTTTGGGTTATATATACATAATGATACTATGAGAGCATTAGGACGTGCCCCTGATATGTTTTCTGACACAGGTATTCCTTTAAAACCAATTTTTGCACAAGCCATTCAAAATTTACATTTATTAGCGCCTGGTAGTACAGCACCAAATGCGTTAACAACAGCGAGTTATGTTTTTGGTGGGGATATTGTATCCATCGGGTCAAAGATTGCTATAATGCCAATAAAATTAAGTACAGCAGATTTTATGGTTCACCATATCCATGCTTTTACAATTCATGTTACTGTATTAATTTTATTAAAAGGAGTTTTATATGCACGTAGTTCAAAATTAATACCTGATAAAGCTAATTTAGGATTCCGTTTTCCGTGTGATGGACCTGGTCGAGGTGGTACTTGTCAAGTTTCAGCTTGGGACCATATATTTTTAGGTCTGTTTTGGATGTATAATTCTATATCAGTAGTCATATTTCATTTTAGTTGGAAAATGCAGTCTGATGTTTGGGGATCAGTAACACCAACAGGGACAGTTTCACATATTACAGGTGGTAATTTTGCTCAAAGTGCAATTACTATTAATGGATGGTTAAGAGATTTTTTATGGGCGCAAGCATCACAAGTAATTCAATCATACGGTTCGGCTTTATCTGCTTACGGTTTAATATTTCTTGGCGCGCATTTTATTTGGGCATTTAGTTTAATGTTCTTATTTAGTGGTCGAGGCTATTGGCAAGAACTTATAGAGTCAATAGTTTGGGCTCATAATAAAATTAAAGTTGCACCGGCAATTCAACCTCGTGCCTTAAGTATTACTCAAGGACGAGCTGTAGGGTTAGCTCATTATTTATTAGGTGGTATTGGAACAACATGGTCTTTCTTCTTAGCAAGAATTATTTCTGTAGGATAAAATTAACGAGGTAAAATATTTATGGTAACTAAATTTCCAAAATTTAGCCAAGCTTTAGCACAAGATCCGACAACTCGAAGAATTTGGTTTGGAATTGCAACAGCTCATGACTTTGAGACTCACGACGGTATGACAGAAGAAAATTTATATCAGAAAATTTTTGCTTCACACTTTGGACATTTAGCAATTATCTTTCTTTGGACATCTGGGAATCTATTCCATGTTGCTTGGCAAGGTAATTTTGAGCAATGGTCTTTAAATCCATTAAAAGTTAAACCTATTGCCCATACAATTTGGGATCCTCATTTTGGTGAGCTAGCAATGAAAGCATTTACAAAGGGTGGCGCTTTTTATCCAGTAAATATATCTTATTCAGGTGTTTACCATTGGTGGTACACTATCGGAATGCGAACAAATAATGACTTATATGTTGGATCTATTTTTTTAATAGCTTTATCAAGTTTATTATTATTTGCCGGTTGGTTACATTTACAACCAAAATTCCGTCCAAGTTTATCTTGGTTTAAAAATAACGAATCACGTTTAAATCATCATTTAACAGGTTTATTTGGGGTTAGTTCATTAGCTTGGACAGGACATCTAGTTCATGTTGCTATACCAGAATCCCGAGGTATTCATGTGGGTTGGGATAATTTTTTAACGACGTTACCACACCCAGAAGGTTTAACTCCTTTTTTTGATGGGAATTGGAACGCTTATTCACAAAACCCTGATACAGTAGAACATATTTTTGGAACAAAAACAGGTGCTGGTACAGCAATTTTAACGTTCTTAGGTGGTTTTCACCCTCAATCACAATCTCTTTGGCTTACTGATATCGCACATCATCATCTTGCTATTGCAGTTGTGTTTATAATTGCTGGTCATATGTATCGAACAAATTTTGCGATTGGTCACAATATGAAAGAAATTTTAGATGCGCATCGTCCACCTGGTGGACGATTAGGTGCGGGTCATAAAGGTCTATTTGATACAATTACAAATTCTTTACATATGCAACTTGGTTTAGCGTTAGCTGCACTAGGGGTTATAACATCTTTAGTTGCTCAACATATGTACGCAATTCCTCCTTATGCATTTATGGCAAAAGATTTTACAACACAAGCAGCTCTTTATACTCATCATCAATATATAGCTGGGTTCTTAATGGTAGGAGCATTTGCACATGGAGCGATTTTCTTTGTGCGAGATTATGATCCAGAAGCAAATCAAGATAATGTTTTAGCCAGAATGCTTGAGCATAAAGAGGCAATTATTTCTCATTTAAGTTGGGTTAGCTTATTTTTAGGCTTCCATACACTAGGTCTATATATCCATAATGATACTGTAGTGGCCTTTGGTCAGCCAGAAAAACAAATATTAGTTGAACCTGTTTTTGCACAATTTATTCAAGCTGCTTCAGGAAAAGCCGTATATGGGTTTGATCTTTTATTATCATCAAAAGAAAGTCCTGCGACTACAGCTGGTAGCGAAATATGGCTACCTGGTTGGATAGAAGCTATTAATAATGATAAAAATGATCTTTTCTTAACTATTGGGCCTGGAGATTTTTTAATACATCATGCAATTGCTCTAGGACTACATACTACAACTTTAATTTTAGTTAAAGGAGCATTAGATGCTCGTGGCTCTAAATTAATGCCTGATAAAAAAGACTTTGGTTATAGTTTCCCTTGTGATGGTCCTGGACGTGGTGGTACTTGTGATATTTCTGCCTGGGATGCTTTCTATTTATCAATGTTTTGGATGTTAAATACAATTGGGTGGGTTACTTTTTATTGGCATTGGAAACATGTTACAATTTGGCAAGGTAATGCCGGTCAATTTAACGAATCTTCAAACTATATAATGGGATGGCTACGTGATTATTTATGGTTAAATTCATCTCCATTAATTAATGGTTATAACCCTTATGGTATGAATAGTTTGTCGGTTTGGGCATGGATGTTCTTATTTGGACATTTAATTTGGGCTACAGGATTTATGTTCTTAATTTCTTGGCGAGGTTATTGGCAAGAACTTATAGAAACATTAGTTTGGGCTCATGAACGTACACCTCTTGCAAATTTAGTTCGTTGGCGTGACAAACCCGTTGCTTTATCTATTGTTCAAGCAAGACTAGTTGGTTTGATTCATTTTACTGTAGGTTATATTTTAACGTACGCAGCTTTTGTTATAGCTTCAACAGCTGGAAAATTTGGTTAATCTAGATTATAATATCAGTTAGGTTTATATATATCTATATATAAACCTAATAACATATAAAAAATTTAATTAAGGAATTCCCTATGGCAAAACAATCGATGATTGAAAGAGAAAAAAAAAGAGAAAGGTTAGTTTTAAAGTATGGTCAAAAACGAGAACTTCTTCTTTTAGAATTTAAAAAAGCTAATACTTTTTCAGATCAAATGAGAATTCATAAAAAGATAGAAAAGTTACCGAGAAATAGCTCGAGGATTAGATTACGAAATAGATGTTGGCGCACTGGCCGTCCTCGTGGTGTCTATAGAGATTTTGGTTTATGTCGTCACATGATTAGGGAGATGGCACATAATTGTCTATTACCTGGGGTACGAAAGGCTAGTTGGTAAGTTTTTGCCTTAATACGTAAACCTATAATACCGTTTTCTTTAATCCAGTAAACTTTTGCTGGATTAAAGAAAACTGTATTATACTAATAATAGTGTTAGTTATTTTTTTGTTACTATAATATCCGTAATATAAAGACTTATAATCAAGTAGTTTCTCTTACTAATATAAATACTAGTACTAGTTAATACTAAAAAAAAAAAGGAGCCCCATATGAAATTAGCTGTCTACGGCAAAGGTGGTATTGGTAAATCAACAACAAGTTGTAATATTTCTGTAGCTCTATGTAGAAGAGGTAAACGTGTTTTACAAATTGGTTGTGATCCAAAACATGACAGTACATTTACTTTAACAGGTTTTTTAATCCCAACGATTATAGATACATTGCAAGCTAAAGACTATCATTACGAAGATATTTGGCCTGAAGATGTTATTTATCAGGGCTATGGAGGTGTTGATTGTGTGGAAGCTGGAGGCCCTCCTGCTGGTGCAGGGTGTGGTGGATATGTAGTAGGAGAAACTGTAAAACTTTTAAAAGAATTAAATGCATTTGACGAATATGATGTTATTTTATTTGATGTTTTAGGTGACGTAGTCTGTGGTGGTTTTGCTGCACCATTAAATTATGCTGATTATTGTCTGATTGTAACTGATAATGGTTTCGATGCTTTATTTGCTGCGAACAGAATTGCTGCCTCGGTACGTGAAAAAGCTAGAACACATGCTTTAAGACTTGCGGGCCTTATAGGTAATAGAACAGCTACTAGAGATTTAATTGATAAGTATATAGATGCGGTTCCAATGCCCGTTTTAGAAGTCTTACCTCTTATTGAAGATATTAGGGTATCTCGTGTTAAGGGAAAAACTCTTTTTGAAATGACAGAGTTTGATAGTTCTTTATGTTACATATGTGATTATTATCTTAATATTGCTGATCAACTTATAGCAAACCCTGAAGGTGTTGTTCCTAAAGAAGCTGCAGATCGAGAATTATTTAGTTTACTTTCTGATTTTTATTTAAATCCTACAACAAAAGAGACTGAAAATAATGTATTTGAAGATGTTTTTGATGAAATTGGTTAAGATATTAGAAAACTTTAGATTACTGTATAAAAAATAAGCTCCATGAATTATATTTTTTATATAGTAGTCTTATAATAATAGACTTATAATTTTTTATTAATAATTAGAAGGATTTGTATGACTCTTATGAAGCAGGTAGAGAATGAAGAATTAAAAGAGAAAATAAATTTTGAGTGCGAAACAGGAAATTATCACACATTTTGTCCAATTAGTTGTGTCGCATGGTTATATCAAAAGATTGAAGATAGTTTTTTTTTAGTTATTGGAACAAAAACATGTGGATATTTTCTACAAAATGCTTTAGGGGTAATGATTTTTGCTGAGCCGCGCTATGCTATGGCTGAGTTAGAAGAAGGAGATATTTCTGCCCAATTAAGTGATTATGAAGAATTAAAACGTTTATGTTTACAGGTAAAAAGAGATCGAAATCCTAGTGTCATTTTTTGGATTGGGACATGTACTACAGAAATAATAAAAATGGATCTAGAGGGTATTGCACCAAAACTAGAAGTTGAAATAGACTTACCTATTGTTGTTGCTAGAGCCAATGGACTTGATTATGCTTTTACTCAAGGTGAAGATACAGTATTAGCTGCTTTAGCCCAAAGGCCTAATCAAGAAAAATCAAAACCATCTTTAGATATAGTTACTCCAATTGACTCGCAAGATAATAACTTTGTCAAACATCCACCTCTTATTTTATTTGGTTCGATACCAGATCCGGTTGTTAATCAACTTACCTTAGAGTTAAAAAAACAAGGTATTTATGTTTCTGGTTGGTTGCCTTCAAAACGTTATACCGAATTACCTTTAATTTATGAAGGGAATTATGTATGTGGTGTGAATCCTTACTTAAGTAGGACTGCAACTACATTAATGAGAAGAAGAAAATGTAAACTAATTGGTGCTCCATTTCCTATTGGACCAGACGGAACAAGAGCTTGGTTAGAAAAAATTTGTAGTGTTTTTGAAATTCAACCTAAAGGGTTAAAAGAGCGGGAAGAAGAGATATGGGAAAAATTAAAATATTATATTAGTCTAATTGATGGAAAAAGTGTTTTCTTCATGGGTGATAATTTATTAGAAATTTCATTAGCTCGTTTTTTAATACGTTCGGGCATGATTGTGTTTGAAATTGGTATACCATATATGGATAAAAGATATCAAGGGGCAGAATTACAATTATTACAAAAAACTTGTAAAGAAAAAAAGGTACCAATTCCTATTATCGTTGAGAAACCAGATAATTTTAATCAAGTCGATAGGATTCGTGATATGAAACCCGATCTAGTTATTACTGGTATGGCACATGCTAATCCTTTAGAGGCAAGAGGTATAAATACAAAGTGGTCTGTTGAATTCACATTTGCTCAAATTCATGGATTCACAAATGCTATTGAAGTCTTAGAATTAGTCACGCGACCTCTTCGTCGTAATCAAAAACTTGAGAAAATTAGTTCTGAACGATATACTGATCGCCGATAAGTCTATCATTCACAATTTATATTCTAATAACTACCTATGAATGTACTGGACTAATTTTAAACATCTATGTACTATACTAACATATATACATATTTCTGTATTCTCCGTAATATGGGAAATTCATTTTTTATTAAAATCTATAGTTTTTCAATGTTCTTACAAATAATGTTTAAATTTAAAAAATCATTATTAATCTTTTTTTTAACCTTAAGTTTACCCTTCGCTTCATTTGCGGATGTTGCAGGGTTAACAAAATGTAGTGATTCAGCATCATTTACAAAAAGGTTAGATTCAAGTGTTAAAAAATTAGAAGGCAGAATAAAAAAGTATGAGCCTGGTTCTCCACCAGCTTTAGCTCTAGAACAACAAATAAATAGAACTAAACAAAGATTTGATCGTTATTCAAACTCTGAGCTATTATGTGGTAAAGATGGGTTACCCCATCTTATAACAGACGGGAGATGGGACCATGCTGTTGAATTTGTGATTCCAGGAATCATGTTCTTATACATTAGTGGATGGATAGGTTGGGTTGGACGTAGTTATTTAAATACTGTGAGCGTATTCTCGAACCCAACTGAAAAAGAGATCATAATTGATGTTCCTCTAGCATTAAAAATTATGTCATCCGGGTTTATTTGGCCAATATCCGCTTGGCAGGAATTTACAAGTGGGAAATTCTTAGCGTCTGACTCAGAAATCACTGTCTCTCCAAGATAATAAAAAAAGTTATTAAATATGAAAATTCAATATCTAGTATTATAAATTAAGAGGAAATAATATGGAAAATTTTTTAAAGTATCTTTCTACCGCTCCTGTCTTGTTTGTTGCATGGATGACTTTCACTGCAGGGTTTATAATTGAGGCAAACCGTTTTTATCCTGATGCATTAACTTTCCCAGTTTTTTAATTCAATAGATTATGATTAACTTAATAAACAACGTCTAGAAGTTGTTTATTGAGTTAATCATAATCTATTGAATACTAATAGTCTACATAAATATTTACAAAAAATTTAAAAAGATAAATTATGAATATATACTTTCCAGCAACTGATTATACTGATTTAAATTTTCCAACAAAAAATCTACCACTTAATACTACTGAGTCTATCTCAAATAATGAGAATGAAAGCCATATTAATATTGATCAGGAAGATATTGAAATTAGTGAGTTTTATAAAAAATACGGTATAAAAAAAGATAGATTTGATACTACAGCATCAAGAAAGAAGTTAAATAAAATTAAAGTCTATTTTCTAGTTAAATCTAAGTTGGTGAAAGGAAAAGAAGTTCAATATGCTGTCCCAATTCGTACTTTTGATGATTTGGGTAATTCCATCATAGAAAAATCAAACGCACTTGTGGCCAGTTTTTTTCATGTCAAGGCAGATCAAAATCTACCAGGTAAATACATAGAGGGTAGACCAGGTACACGTCCCTTTCGCTTAGATCATCTAATCGATGCAGAACCTCCTTTTGGTACTGAAGAAGAAGTCCCACTAGAAAATTTTATATTACCAAGGAAGTATGGAGCTGACGGCGTTAAATTAGATTTACCTAAAGATTCAGGGTTAGATGATCCATCAAGACTAAGGGTAGAGAGCGCTGTTGATGAGTTTGGTATAATGAGATCTTACGTTTTCTTCCTTAGTGAATATGAGTATACTGATTCAACAATGGATAATACATTTTTAGTAAATTCATCTAGGTATGGAACAGATGCTCGAGAAAAAAAGAGTTTTTATGGAGAAAAAGATGACCATGGTTTCTTAAAGCGTATTAAAGAAATCAATTATAAAGAGGATGGACTTAAATCATTTAGTATTTCAAATATTTTATCACTTGTTTTTGGATCTAAAAGTGCAAGAATAGATAAAAATATCATCCCTATTTTCTCTAAGCTAGAAGATGCTCAAGATCTTTTAATAACGGTTCTTGAAGAAATCAATCAACCATTTCAGGTTCGAAGAAAAGTTGAAAAACCTACTACTACTGAATATTATAGAAGTTTAGATTATTTAGATGATTCCTTTAGTCTTCAAAATCGATATTTTTTCCCGAACCCTGAGAGTAGGATAGATCAAATTAAAGATTTTTTAATAAAATATAGGTTAATTAAACCACGTAATATATCTTCAGCATCACAGGATAATTATTATAATGAAAATCGATATCAAATAAAGGGGCCATTTTTTGTCGAAGATATAGAGTTGACGGGCGATGATGCATATGTACCAATGTCCCAGCAGTCCTTTGCTCCAAAATATATTTGGAGAGAGTCTGATTATTGGGCTTTTTTGAGAGACTATTTCCCAGGTCAGGCTGAAGAATACAGTTGGTTAGAGTCTAGATATATAAGTGAATCTGATAAAGGACTACTTCAAAAAAGTAGAGATATTAAAATTGTATCGATGGGTCTTGCTGATTTTTTAGAGTTTTGGAACGATCCTACAAAAAAAAATGCTGAGGTTTTATTTATACCGTCTTCAGAAAAATTAAATAAAAAGAAACTACCTTTTTCATCTAAAAAATCTCAAGATCAATTCTACAACTACCAACAGAAATTTCGAGGTTCTAAAAACCAAGATACAAAAAAATATACTTATGAGATAAAAGTTTCACCGAAATAAAATAAAATCACGCTAACAGATAAAGTATACATACTTGTTTCTATTAGTGCAAGCTTTTTTAATTGCTATTAATTTTTTCTTTCTTGATAAATTAATAAATCGTCTCTAGATTTATCAAGAAAGAAAAAAATTTATTAAAATTTTAACTCTGCCGCTTGAACTTTTTCAAATTGTTTTTTCTTGATTACAAAAAAGATTTGTGTAAATAAGACAGAAAAAGCAAAAACTATAAACCCAATAACTCGACTTGGATCTTGTAAAACAATTTCGACATCTGTCTGACCAAATCCTCCAACATTAGGGTCTTTTGTTAAAGGCTGATCTAACTTAATATTATCATTTTTTGAAACAAGTAATGATAATCCTTTTGGAATGTTTTGCTTAGTTTCTTTCCCATTAGAATTTACCATTGTGATTAAAGTTTCACCTTTATCTAAAGGCTGAATATCTGTAATCTGTCCTTCAAACGAAGAAGTTACAACATTATTATTACTTTTTTCACCTGTAGGATATATCTGCCCACGCCCTCTATTTGCACCCACGTAAATTGGATACTTTAAAAAATTAATTTTTTTATTAGTCGCTGGGTCTGGTGATAAAACAGGAAAAATAATTTCTTGATGAGTATCTCCTGCAATTGGCCCAACAACAAGTATATTATCTTGTGTTGAACTGTAAGGAGATATATAAACCCCTTTACTTTTTTCTTTAATTTCTTTTGAAATTAAATTATTTGGTGCTAATTTAAAGCCCTCTGGTAATATAACAACTGCGCCAACATTTAATCCACTTAATTGTCCATTCCCTAAAATTTGTTTTGCATCTTTTGCATAAGGAATTTTTACAGCAGCTTCAAAAACTTTATTAGGTAGCACTGCCTTTGGTGATTCTATTTGTACAGGCTTTTCTGCTAAATGACAATTTGCACATGCAATTCGTCCATTTGCTGCACGAGGGTTTGTGTATCCTTGTTGAGCATATATTGGGTAAGCTTCTGACATTCTAGTAGAAAATGGAAGACTACTGATTATAAAAATAAAACTTATTATGAAAAATTTCATTAGCCTTTTCAAAAGTTCCATATTGGAATGAGGTAAAATAAAAAATTTTATATTAATATTACTTGATAAAAAGAATTTTAAATGTTTTCTTATTTCTTTATTTATAAGCTCTTGTTTATTAGATTAATTGAGGTAATGCTACCCAAAAAATATAAAAGAAATAACGCACTTGATAATAATAATTGCGTTACAGGATCTGCTGATGGAGTTAATATTGCCCCTAACATTGTACAAAACAGTATCATTGGTCGCCAATAACTTAACATTTTTACAGGATCAATTATTCTTGAAACACTTAACATAACTTGAATAATTGGAACTTGAAATACTAATCCCGCGCTAACAAATAAAGTAGAGACAAAGCTGAAGTATTGAGTAAATGACCAAAGAGGTTCAACAACATCGGAACCATAAAGAAGAAAAAAATTTAAAGCGGCAGGAACCAATAAGAAATAAGAAAAAAATAGCCCAAGAAAAAATAAGAAAATACAACCAGTTAATGTAAACAATATAATATTTTTCTCATTTTTAGTTAAAGCAGGTCTAAAAAAAAAAATTGTTTGGATAATAACCAAAGGAGTAGAAAATAATAACCCAGTATAAAGTGACATTACCAGTGTTGAAACAAAATATTCCCCAGGTGATAATTGAAAAAATTGTATATTGGGTACAGGATTCTCTAAAATTTTAACTAATGTCTTAACATTATAAAGTGTAAAAGATGTTATAATACAAAAAAAACTTAAAATATAACAAAGGCGATGTCTTGTTTCATGATAATGCTCATTGAAAAAAAGTTCTAAATCATCTAATTCCTTAGAGAAATTCTGAATAATTTCGTTTTGAGCAACATCATAAAAAGGATAAAATTTAAACTTTAATGATTTAAAGTTTTCTTCCATAATTTTTATTAACCTTTGTAAAACTATATAAATTTAAAAGCTTTTACTTTAGCAGATGCTATTTTCAGCTCTTGTGAAGCATCAATTATTTCTTTTGTTGTTTTAGCTAAATCTAAATTTTTTTTTGCTTGTGCTAAAATTTCTTTTGCTTTAGCATAATCGTCTTTTACTACTTCTTCAACTCCACTAATTAATACTTGAATTTCATCATTCATAATGACAGCAAAGCCACCTAATACAATAATTGGTGTCCATTTTGAATTAACTTTAATTCGAAGAATTCCAATTTCTAGCGAAGTAATTAAAGGTGCATGACCTGTAAGTATACCTAATTGACCTGTAAGACTAGGTAAAACTACGCCATCAGCAGTAGTATCCCATACTAATCCATCTGGAGCAATTACACGAATATTTAAACTCATTGAAAATTTCCTAATTAATTTTGTAAAGTTTTTGCTTTAGAGATTGCTTCATTAATATCCCCAACTAAATAAAAAGCTTGTTCTGGTAAATCATCTAATTCTCCACCTAAAATCATATTAAAACCTTTAATTGTATTTTCTAGATCTACATATTTTCCCGGTGAACCGGTAAATACTTCTGCAACAAAGAATGGTTGTGATAAGAAACGTTCAATTTTTCTAGCACGATCTACAACTAAACGATCTTCTTCTGATAATTCATCAATCCCTAAGATAGCAATAATATCTTGTAGTTCTTTATAACGTTGTAATGTTTCTTTAACTAATTGAGCTGTTTTATAATGTTCATCGCCAACAATTAAGGGTTGTAACATTGTTGAAGTTGAATCTAAAGGATCTACTGCAGGGTATATTCCTTTTGCTGCTAATCCTCTCGATAATACTGTTGTAGCATCTAAATGAGCGAAAGTAGTTGCTGGCGCTGGATCAGTTAAATCATCCGCAGGTACATAAACAGCTTGAATAGATGTTATCGAACCTTGATTAGTTGAAGTAATACGTTCTTGTAAAGCACCCATTTCTGTTCCTAATGTTGGTTGGTATCCTACTGCTGAAGGCATACGACCTAGTAATGCTGAAACCTCAGATCCAGCTTGTACAAATCTAAAAATATTATCAATGAATAGTAAAACATCTTGCTTATTGATATCACGGAAGTATTCAGCCATTGTTAATGCAGTTAAACCTACACGCATACGTGCTCCAGGTGGCTCATTCATTTGACCATAAACTAAAGCTACTTTAGAATCTAATAAATTTTTTTCGTTTATTACGCCGGACTCTTTCATTTCCATATATAAATCATTTCCTTCACGTGTTCTTTCGCCTACTCCACCAAAAACAGAAACACCACCATGAGCTTTAGCAATATTATTAATTAATTCCATAATTAAAACTGTTTTACCTACTCCGGCACCTCCAAAAAGACCAATTTTTCCACCCCTACGGTAAGGAGCTAATAAATCTACTACTTTAATTCCTGTTTCAAAAATAGCGGGTTTAGTTTCAAGATCAGTAAATGCTGGAGCAGGTCTATGAATAGGTAATGTTTCTTCACCAACACTATCAGGTAAGTTATCAACAGGCTGACCTAAAACATTAAAAATACGTCCCAGTGTTGGCTTACCAACAGGAACTGAAATAGGAGAACCCATGTCAATAACTGTTACTCCTCTTTGTAGACCATCAGTTGCACTCATTGCAATAGCACGAACTCGGTTATCACCTAATAATTGTTGTACTTCACAAATAATTGGGCCTTCCTTCCCTTGTACCTCAAGAGCGCTATAAATTTTTGGTAAAACACCCGAAGAAAAAACAGCATCTATAACTGGTCCAATAACTTGTGTTATATAACCACTATTAACATTTTTTTCATTCGCTACTTTTTTCTTAGTCATTTTTTAATTCTTTACGTTAATATTTAATAATGAAACCTGAGAAATTCTTGATTAATCAGAGCTACTTTTGAAAATAAAAGTAAATACATAGGTATTTTAGACTAAAAAAAATTTCTTCTATAGGTTATCGAAGTAAAAAAAAGATTAATAAATTTCGGTTTTTGATATCAAAATTAATTATATTATTAAGAGTTTAAGACCTATAGTGAAAGTCGACCTGTAGTACGCAGCCAATTTTGAGCTTCAATATAATTGTTGGGTGCAAGATTAACCGCTTGTTTCCAATATTCTGCTGCTTTATTAAAAAGTAGTTTAGCAACATCAATGTTTTGTTTTTCTGAAGCTTTTACACCTTGATAATGATATATAACAGCAATATTATTTAAAGCTTGTGGTAAATTTGGATTTAATTCTAATGCTTGATGATAATATTCTAAAGCTTTTAAATATTCACCGTTACTTGAATAAATTAATCCAATATTATATAAAATAAAGCTCCGATCGTAAGGGTCTTCTTCTAGCTGTAAAGCTTCATAATAATTTTCTAAAGCTTCAGCATACTCGCCTTCAGATTGTGCGGACATGCCATCTCTGTAGTAGAAAAAAGCTTGTTTCTCTTCCTTACTCGCTGGGAAAACTTTTAAAATAATGTCTGCCATAATTGTAAAAGTTTTATCTATAAAGTTATCATTTCTTTGTGAACGACTCATATTTTATAAAATTTTATATCCTTTATATTTTATTTCTTCAAATAATGTAAAAAAGTATATTTGCGATTTATGTGAATATTTATTTTTAAGTTGTAGCTAATTCTCTACTGACGTTACAAAAGGTAATAAATGTAAATATCGGGCTCTTTTAATAGCTTTTGAAAGCTGTCTTTGTTGTTTTAAAGTTAAATTTGTTGATCTACGAGATTTTATTTTGCCATGCTCTGTTGAAAAAGCTAATAAGATATCGACTTGTTTATAATCAATTGTTGCTGTTGGCTTAAGTTTAAACGGTTGGCGTCGAACTTTTTTTTTATTGTCCTTAACTCTATTCTTATCTTTAAGATTATCTTTATTTTTTTCTATACTTCTATTTTCCATAGCAGTTCCCTCCCTTAAATCTTCTAATTTAGTTATCATATTGTTTATTTTATTTCTTTTTGTTGCGTATGTAAATTACAATTAGGGCAATATTTTTTTAATTCAAGTCTATCCGGTGTATTTCTGCGATTCTTTGTTGTTGTATAATCAATTTTTCTTGAACTTTTTCTTCTTATTTTTTGACCGTCAGAAGCTTGTACTTTTTCAATATTATTTGACGTTTTTTTACAGTCCATACATCTTAATGTTATGATAATCCTAGCGCCTTTATTTTTTGCCATATTGAAATTATTAAATTATAGTATTTTCTTAAATGATAATTATTAGTAGTCTTTGTAATAGTAATCAGGATATGAATATATAGTATAGTATCTTATATTAAGTTAGAGATCAATAGACGTATAATATTACTATTGTTTTATTTTTTCAAGATATTGATATTATTTAATATGAATCTCTTGAATTTTTCATCTTTTCAGTATATATTAGCAAGGATAACATATCTTACAAAACAATTTAAAAGGATAAAAAATTTTAAGTTTTAAAGAATGTTAAGATTATAAGAATGAAATAGTCGACCATTATATAATTTTTTTAATTAATACAATTTTTAGGAGGTACATTTATGTTTGAACGGTTCACTGAACGTGCTTTACAGGTAATTATGATGTCACAAGAAGAGTCGAGGCGATTAGGACATAATTTTGTTGGTACAGAACAGATTCTTTTAGGTCTATTAGGTGAAGGCTGTGGGGTTACAATTAATGCGGTTAGAGAATACGGAATTACTATAAGAAAGGTAAGAATAGAGGTTGAACGTCTAATAGGTAAGGGAACTGGTTTCGTGGCAATAGAAATACCTTTTACCCCTAGAGCCAAGAAAATATTAGAAATGTCAATAAAACAATCTAAAGATTTGAACCATAGTTATATAAATACAGAACATATTTTTTTAGCCCTTCTAAATGATACAGATGGGATTTGTGCAAAAGTTCTGCAAAATCTAGGGGCAAATATACCTCGTATAAAATCATATATACTTAATGAATTAGATCAAAATCATGAAGGTTCTCCAAAAGTCTTAGCAAATGTAGGAGCGGGAGATCAACCTTCAAACCCAAATTTAAAACAGACGAAAGACTTATTTCTTTTTGATGATCTAGATCCAAGCTCTCTAACGGCGCCAAATCTAATGGAGTACACAACAGATCTGACAGAGTCAGCTGAAAGAGCAAAAATCGATCCTGTTGTTGGGAGAGAAAATGAAATTGAAAGAGTAATACAAATCATATCTAGACGTCGAAAAAATAATCCAATATTAATTGGTGAGCCTGGAGTAGGTAAAACAGCTGTAGCAGAAGGTTTAGCTCAACGAATTGTACAGCGTGAAGTTCCAAGTGAATTACATGACTACAAAGTATTTGTTTTAGATATAACTTTATTATTAGCTGGAACAAAGTATAGAGGTGAATTTGAAGAGCGTTTAAAACGGATTGTTCAGGAATTAAAAGAACAAAAGAATATTATTATTGTAATTGATGAGGTTCATACATTAGTGGGTGCTGGTGCAGCTGAAGGAGCACTAGATGCTGCAAATATTTTAAAACCTGCGTTAGCACGTGGTGAATTACAATGTATTGGAGCTACAACGATCGATGAGTATAGACAGCATATTGAAAAAGATCCAGCTTTAGAACGTCGTTTCCAACCTGTGTGGGTAAACGAACCGAGTATCGAAGAAACGATAACTATTTTGAAGGGCTTAAGATTACGTTATGAGCAACATCATAGGCTAGAAATTACCAATGAAGCTTTAGTAGCGGCAGCCAATTTAGGAGCTCAATACATAGCTGATCGATTTTTACCTGATAAAGCAATTGATTTAATTGACGAAGGTAGTGCAAGAGTAAGATTAGTAAACTATCGTCTTCCACCAGCAGTACAGATTTTAGATAAAGAGTTACGAAGAATTTTAGAAGATAAGGATTTAGCAGTTCGTGAGCAGAGATTTGAAACAGCTACCGAAATCAGAGATGATGAATTAAGCTTAAGGTCACAAATGGGTGCTATCATCAAAGCTAGTAACACACCTATTCCTAAAGGAGTACTTGAAAGACTAAAAGTTGGATCTCAAGATATTGCTTCAATCGTAGCATTATGGACTGGTGTTCCAGTTACAAAAATTACTAAAGATGAAAATACAAGATTATTAGAATTAGAAAGTGTTTTACATAAAAGGGTTATTGGGCAGAAGGAAGCTGTATCAGCGGTAGCTCGAGCTGTCCGTCGAGCAAGAGTTGGAATGAGAAATATGAAACGACCAATTGCTAGTTTCTTCTTTTCAGGTCCAACCGGGGTTGGAAAAACTGAATTAACCAAGACTTTAGCCTCATTCTTTTTTGGAGCAGAAGATTCAATGGTTCGTTTAGATATGTCTGAATTTATGGAACGACATACGGTAGCGAAATTAATTGGCTCGCCCCCAGGTTATATAGGGTATAATGAAGGTGGCCAACTAACAGAAGCCGTTCGTCGTAAACCCTACACTGTTGTACTTTTTGATGAGGTAGAAAAAGCTCATCCTGATGTATTTAATTTATTACTTCAAATACTTGAAGATGGTCGTTTAACAGATTCTAAAGGACGAGTTATAGATTTTAAAAATACAATTTTAATCATGACTTCTAACCTAGGTTCTAAAGCTATACAAGATAATGATTTATCTTCGCAAGGAATGGGCTTTAGCGGAGAGAAAGCTGACACACAAAAAACAAAATACGCTCAATTATGTAATACGGTAGGAGAAAGCCTTAAAGCATTCTTTAAACCGGAATTTTTAAATCGTATAGATGAGATAATAGTTTTTGAACAACTTACTAAAACTAATATAACTCAAATCGCTGTTATTATGATTAATGACTTGATTGAGAGAGTAAAAGCTGAGAAAGATATTACGCTTTCCTTAACACCACGGATGATGGAATTATTAGTTGAAGAAGGCTTTAACCCTACTTATGGTGCACGACCTCTACGTCGTGCGATTGTAAAATTAGTTGAAGATAAGGTTTCTCTTGAATATTTACGTTACAAAAATGAAAATGATGATGAGGATCCGGTAGATGTTTTAGTAGACGTTGATCTTAATAAGGTTAAAGTTTCAATATCTAAGACTGTTATAAAAGAAGAGGTAAAACCAAAAGCAGAAGTAAAACCACAGCAAGAAAAACGCGCATATAAAATTATAGTACCTCGGTTAGAAAAAATAAGAAAAGAGGAAGAGGCAAAAGAAAAAGCACAATTAAATTAGAGGTACAAATAAGAGTAAGATAACCATGAGTTTTAGATAGAATAATTAATAATTGATAAAAAGATCTAATCAATGATAACAAGAAGCATCAAATTACTCTTGTTATCCCTGATTAGACTCTTTATTATATATAATATATATCTTAAGATCCTATTATCTTAAATCTAATTACGAGACAGAATAGATTCACAAACTATTCCTTTAGTACTTTATAATAAGGTTCTACATCTAAAATTTAGTATTTTCCTCGAGAATTTTCTTCAATTTAATAATTTTATTCTAACTATTTCGTATATCTTATAAAATAAAAGAGATAATTTGCAGAGTTTAGATAGCAAAAATAAAGATATTATCTAAGAAAAACAAAATTCAATTTTCTACTATCTACAGAATTACTAATAATATTTTAAATAATTATGGAAAGAACTATTTCAGTTTTAGTTGAGAAGGATACAGGAGGTTTAGTACGTATTATAAGTCTCTTAACGCGAAGAAGGTTTAACCTTAAAAGTATTACAATGTCAACATGCGAAAGGAAATGCTATGAAAGAATAACAATTGTATTAATAAATCAAAGTGATGGGGTTGATGCTGGGAAGCAATTAACAAAACAAATTCGTAAACTAGTTAATGTTGTAAATGTTAAAGATATAACTTATCTTCCTTTGGTTCAAAGAGAATTAGTATTAATAAAACTACAAGTTAATTTAATAGAAAGAGCTGAGATATCTACCCTTGCTCAAATATTTAGATTTAAGATTACTGATGTCACAGACTCTACAGTTATTCTAGAGGTTACTGCTGACCAGGGAAAAATTGCTGCTTTAGAAAAGATGTTGGAAAAGTATAATATTTTGCAGTTATCAAGGACTGGAGGTATAGCTCTTATACGAGAATCTGGAGTTAGTACATTATCTTTAAAAGAATACCCTGAATTTGATCCTCGGACAGGCCAAAACTATTTAAAGAATATTGAAGACTTGTTTCAAAAAGACTATTAGACATCTTTAATATTATAGTAATTAAATTTTCTTTCTCCTCTTATAATAAAGCTATTATTTTTATATTACACCTATTTTATAAGAGACAAAGTAAATTCTACTGAGAGTATTATTGAAATGATAGTTCGTCTTGCTAGTCAAATAATAAATCGAATAAGAGATAGGATGAAAAATTTAAGCTTTTTTTATTTGAATCTAGCCAACCACCAGGCTTTTCCTGATATGATAAGCATTCACTAACATCCCATTCCAAAGCATATAACTGTTTCTTAGAAAAAAAATTTATACATAATAAAATCGGTGCCTGAGGGAAAAAAGGTTTCGTTTGGCACTTTATCTTTTCTTGGTGCTGTTCTTCAATAATCGAATAAACTCTACATCTATTTATCCTATCGCAATTTAGACAGATGCACATAATTAAGCCTTTTAGTTATATTTTAAGTTAGTAAGATTCCCATATTCCTATATTTTGTTCTAAATATTTTCGCAATCCCTATCTCCAAATCTTAGTCTAAAGTATGAATAGACACCCTAAATTTTAGGTTAGTTGTATTAATGTAGATTCAACAGTAATTCAACTATCTTCCTACTAAATAAAGACTCTCATTGAAAGTTTAAATACAAGATTAAACTTGATAAGATTCCTATTATTACTTTTAATTAAAAAGATGCTTTCATTAGTATTATATATCTAATATATTAGAATAGTAAATTTAATGACTTAACTTACCAACAATTAGAAGATATAAATATTTAGATTTTTTGCCTAATTATCTCCATTTACATTTTTTAACATAAACGGGTTCAGGTTTTTTTTTTATTCTTAATTGAATTAGATTAGCCTGGCATATGAATAATTATTACTTGGGTCACCTGGGACTTGAACCCAGAACTTTTCGGTTAAAAGCCGATTACTCTACCATTGAGTTAGCAACCCTCTACTTGTCTGATAATAGCATAGTTTAAGTCTAAACTATGCTATTATTAATTTAATATGCTAACCCCATACTACGCGTTGTTTCAGCACCTAAATAGACACGAATACTTAGAAAATCTGTCGGACAAGCAGTTTCACAGCGCTTACAGCCCACGCAATCTTCGGTACGAGGAGCTGAAGCGATTTGTTTTGCCTTACAACCATCCCAAGGAACCATCTCTAGTACATCTGTAGGGCAGGCTCTAACACACTGTGTACAGCCAATGCAAGTGTCATAAATGTTTACTGAATGTGACATATTTAATTTATATAAAGTTATTACGAAGAGGTAATTTAAAAGATTAGAAATTACCAATTAAAATATTCTAATTGATAATTAAAGATTACAACCTATTATATCTTAAAAGGGATTTACTTGTCAATGAATATCGAAAAGTCTCGTAGATAAGAGGTCTTTAGATTTTATAAGCAGTAGCCATGTAAAATATAATTAAATATTAAACAAATAAAGACTTAGCATCAGAAAATTTTTATTGTAATTCTAATTAAGATAATTTATCACAGAAGATATCATAACTTCTTAATATTTATATTTATTCGTATAAGAGATGAATCTCGACTATTACGAACGGAGAGACTTGAACTCTCACAAGAAACCTTACTAGAACCTAAATCTAGCGCGTCTGCCAATTCCGCCACGTTCGTGTGTATTAATAGTATTATATACTATCGGCTTTTTAATATTCGTTCCTAATCAGATAAAACCTCTATACTAGAATAAAGAAATAATAATATACCTAGAATAATTGAGTATTTTATAGATCCTAACAAAATTACCAATCGAATAAAACTAATTATAGTAGAATGATAAAATATCATTTTATTTCTAAGAATCTAATAGTTTTATTCTCAGTTTCTGTTTAAATCTAAAAAAAGATATTAACTTATTATTCTTATCTATAATTATTCTACAGAACCTGTAATCTCTTTACCGTTACTTTTTTCTTTCATAAGAGCTAATGCTGCATCTTTTTTCTCTTTCTGAAAAAAAGTTTTGGCTGAATTAAGAGCTAGTCTTGAAGCCTTTTCACCTTTCTTCTTCCAAATTGATAACCTAGTTTTACCTTTCGCCTTTGAACGTCTTGATTTCGGAACAGCCATTCCATGAGAAGAATCTTCTACCACTAGGTCTAGTATTATTAAGTCTTTTGTAATCATAAATTTAATTTTTTTTATTTCTAAATCTAAAACTAATGATAGATAAATTAATCCTAATAACCCTCTGTAGAGATTAGGAGTCGACTTTTCATTTATCTGATAGATTTACTAAGACGACTACCCCCAAGGGAATTCGAATCCCTGTTCCCTCCGTGAAAAGGAGATGTCCTAGGCCTCTAGACGATGGGGGCAGCATTCATTGTTCTCGCCTAGTGCTATGCTACCCATAATATTCATATATTTTTTAACCTACCTCATTAATCGATATCAATATACTTTAAGTAAATATAGATACGACAATTTTCTCTTATTGCATCTCATTCTCTAGAATCAGTCCGTACTATGATTATTTAGTCTAGCAAGTAGGCCCAGAAGGAATTGAACCTTCATTAGAAACTTAGAAGATTTCGGTCTTTATCCATTAGACGATGGGCCCTAATTGATTCGAACTTAGTCTTCAATCCAAATGCTTTAGCATATGGGTCAAAACTAGATCTCAAATAATACTACTACTATACACCAAAAGGATATACGTAAAAAATTAATTATATAATTAATTAATTCTTTACGTATGTTATTTTTATATTTACTAAAATTTAATAACGATCTCCCGAAGGTCTTGCTTGAACAGCATAACTTGAAATTGTATATTGAATATTACGGCCTTGAACTTCATTACGTTCTAAGTAGAAACCTGGCTCATTAATAGGGCGTTGTACAATAAATGACATTACACAACTTTCTGTACCAATACTAGCATCGAAAGCATTAATTTTAATATAACCTTCTGGGTTAACTTTTCTACATTCAGCAAGTTCATACATTACTGCAGCTGGATCTTTAACATCAAATAAAGGAAGACCCCATAATTCCCAATAAGAATTACGTGGATGAGGATCATCTGTCCATTCAACACTAACTGCCCAACCTTTTGACATAGCATAACCTACTTGTAGTTTAATTTGCTCATCACTTAAATCTGGTAAAAACGAAAAACATCCTTGTGTAACTCTCATCACTATTCAAATATTCCTTGGAGATAAATATATAAATTTTATTGTTAGTCTAAAACTAAACTTTTTGTTTTCTCTTTACTTTTATTTAAACTAATATAGAAATTAAAGTTTTTTTAGAAAAGAATTAAGTAGATTTAATAACATCTATAGAAACTCTCTGGATAAATTTTTCTAATTCAAAATTAGAATTATCGACTTCCTGTTGCAACTTCAACGAAATCAGGTGTATCTGTCGAAGTATAATCGAAAGTAATATCTTTCCATAAATCTAAAGCGGCTTTTAAAGGCCCACAAGTAGTTGCAGCTTTACGTAGGATTTCTGGACCTTCACCAACGTAGTCACGTCCTTCATTACGAGCTAAAACCATAGATTCTAGAGCAACACGGTTTGCTGTTGCACCTGACTGAATACCATCTGGATGACCAATAGTACCACCACCGAATTGTAGAACTACATCATCACCTAAATAATAAAGAAGTTGGTGCATTTGACCACAATGGATTCCTCCAGAAGCTACAGGAACACATTTTCTAAGAGCTGCCCAATCCATATCAAAGAATAGACCTTCGGCTAAATTAATTTTCAGATGAGTTAATAATAAACTATTGTAGAATCCTTTAACCATTAATGGATCCCCTTCTAACTTACCAACAACCGTACCTGCATGAATATGATCCACACCACACATACGCATCCATTTACAGATAACTCTGAAATTAATACCATGGTTTTTTTGACGGGCATAAGTAGAATTACCTGCACGATGTAAATGTAAAATCATTTCAGCTTTTCTTGCCCATATTGCCATACTTTGGATTGCTGTATAACCGATAACTAAATCGATCATAACAATAACTGAACCAATTGAATGCGCGTATTCTGCACGTTCATACATTTGTTCCATAGTAGCAGCGGTAATGTTAAGATAAGAACCTTTAACTTCACCTGTTGCAGCAGCAGCTCGGTTAACACCTTCCATACAGTATAAGAAACGTTCTTTCCAACGCATAAACGGTTGTGAATTAATATTTTCATCATCCTTAAGGAAGTCAAGACCACCAGTTAAACCTTCATAAACAACACGTCCGTAGTTTTTACCAGAAAGACCTAATTTAGGTTTTACAGTAGCCCCTAATAAAGGACGACCAAATTTATCTAATCTTTCTCTTTCCACAACCACACCTGTTGCTGGGCCTTGGAAAGTTTTTAAGTAAGCGTAAGGGATTCTCATGTCTTCTAAACGTAAGGCTTTAACAGCTTTGAAACCGAAAACGTTACCAATAATAGATGCTGTTAAGTTAGCAAGAGAACCTTCTTCAAATAAATCACATTCGTAAGCTATGTAAGCAAAGAATTGGTCACTTGTTCCGGGTACTGGATCTACTCTATATGCTTTTGCTCTATAAATATCACAAGCAGTTAATAAGTCTGTCCAAACTACCGTCCATGTTGCAGTAGAAGATTCGCCGGCAACAGCAGCGGCAGCTTCAACGGGATCTACACCTGGTTGTGGAGTGATACGAAAAAGAGCTAGAATATCAGTTTCTTTAACGTTATAATCGGCATCCCAATATCCCATTTTGGCATATGGAATAACACCTGATTCGTAACGTTCACTTTTTATTCGAGTTCGATTCTGCACATCTTCAGGCATATAGATTCTCCGGTGCCAACCAAAAACTCTTAATAGAACCTCACAATGATATTAGAGAATCGTACTAGGAGTCCCCAAAACTAGTCTTAGATAGATCAATAACTATACCTCTCCTTCAGCCAGACTAGATATTTTATTTTTAAACGTAGATAAAAAAAATTAATAAACGTAAAAAAATTATATATACCTTTGTGCTATTTTTTTTTAATGTATTATCATGATACAGTTACATTCGTACATAGAAAATTTATTCTTAAGGGGCGATATAGCCAAGTGGTAAGGCCGTGGATTGCAAATCCTCTATCCTCAGTTCGAATCTGAGTGTCGCCTAAAATTAAAATCTTTGTTCAACATTACAATATGGTAAAGTAAGGGACTAGAAGTAGGGGGTGTGGCGGAATGGTAGACGCAACGGACTTAAAATTTTGAGCATCAAATCATAAACTTGATTAGCAAAGTAAGTTCTCAAATTCAAGGGAGTCTAAGTCACCTTTGTTGATATGATAATCTTGAGCCAAGAAATAGTAAGGTGCAGAGACTCGACGGGAACTACCGTAATTGGTAAAGAAAGAGTCCAATCTCTAAGAGTATAAAGATAAGCGAAAGCTTTTTATGCTTAATGATGAAAATCATATTGAGATGAAAATCCGTTGATATATATAATCGTGAGGGTTCAAGTCCCTCCACCCCCAATAAAATACTCGAGCAAACTAAATAATATTATGTGTTAAAAAGTATAGGATAAGTGGACTTAGCTCTTCTGGAATGGATAGAAATAAAATAGATAGAAAATTGTTTAAAGGCTCCGCCTCCTTCATATTTAATCAAATGCTAGTATATAGCTCCTGATGTAGTCGGTAGGATCAACAATAAATAAAACTCTTACGAGATTTTTAGAAACTAAAAATCAACTTTCATTATAACCTTTATTCACATCGATATTAAAAAATTAGGATGGTAGGATTTAAACCTAGAGCATCCTTTTTGCTTAACTTGTAAATTTTAATTTATGTTTGAACCTGATTTATTTATCACTTATACCTCTTTTCCAACACAAAAAGTTAAATGATAGGTTATTCTTTTTTCCCTTACTAGCGTGAAGCAATCTTATTAAACTGTTGTAAAGCAACTCGTCCAATGTTATATAATGCCCATGAAGCTGCAGCTAAAACAGGGAAAAAAACAAATAAAAGACGTAGATCCATACTAATACTCCTAATTAAATTTTTTACTAAATTTTCATTCGTGTCGAAATGAATCTTTTCTTAAGTATAGATTTGTCTATATGTATATGTAATTAATTTATAATTAACTACTAAACCTATGTTACGAGGGAGCTAAAAAAATAAGGTCCCTTATCTAAGTAAAAACATAAGAATATATCATATTTTTATTAATAATAACTACGAATTAATATTTAAATTTAAACTTTATGAATAGCCCTTAGTTTTTGTCAAATAGATTACTATTAAAGTTATTCTAATTTACCCTCCATATAGTTATGAACCTTTATATGTTATCTTTAATCATTGATCTTTCCTTATTGGCTGCTCTAAATAATTTTTGACAAAATTCAATCTTGGTAGTTATTATTTTTTCCTAGACTTTATTAGAAATATATTTATTATATTAAATATAATATAAAATGAAAAATTTTTCATTTAATTTAGAACAATTAAAAATTCTTCAAACACTAAAAAATGAAGGTAATTTAACAACAGCAGCAAAAATTTTATACTTGTCACAACCAGCTCTAAGTTTACAGATTAAAAGTTTAGAAAAAAACCTTTATTCGAAAATCTTGAGAAGAAAAAAGAAACAGATATATTTCACTCCTGAAGGAGAACTCATTTTAGATTATGCTAATAACATTTTACAGTTATGTGAAGAAGTTGATAGGGCTGTTCTATACCTTAAAAAATTTAGAAGATTTAGTTTAAGAGTCGGTTCGGATAAGATTATAGGAGAATCTATATCACTAAAGCTAATTGATTTATTCTCTAAGCGTTATCCGTATGTTGTTGTTCAGCTGAAAATTAGTTCTACTCAAAGTATCTCTTGGGATATAGTTAATGGTAAAATTGATATAGGAATTGTTCAAGATGATATGGTTCCTACAAACATATACAGTTCTTTGTCTATTACTCCTTATTTTCAAGATAAAATGGTTTTAGTCTTTGCAAAGACTTATCAACAAAAATTCCCGACTAATATAAGCGAAAAAAATTTATCTAATTTAACTTTTATTGCTACAAAATCTCATTTAGAAGAAAGAGAACCTGTAGATCAAATCCTAAAGAGATTTAGTACTCATGAAAAACAATTAAAAATAAATCTAGAATTAAATTCTGTTAAGTCTCTTAAGCGTGCTGTGGAGGATGGATTAGGAGTTTCATTTTTATCAACCATGTTAATTAGAGAAGAATTGTATTCTAAACGTATTCATTCATTGCATGTCGAAGGTATAAGTAACTATAAACAGTTTACAATAATTCTTAATCTAAAAAATAACGAATCCTATTTATGTGAACAATTCTATAATTATTGCCTGTTTATAGCAAGATCAAGTTTTTATAGTAAATTTCTTAATTTAAGATCATAAGTGGAAAACTTATTATAATTTTTTTAAACACCTAATATATTTTGATGTTTAAAAAATTATAATAAGTAATCTAAATTAAGATAAATTAAGAAGTATTAGGTAAGCAAAACTAACACCTCCAAATGAGCCAACAAAAAATCCAGATGTAAATTGGTTCCAATTTTTCCCATTTAGTAAATCATTATTATTAATAATATCATTATCTGATTCTTGAAATGTTACTTTCCCATACATTGCTAAACAAACGGTTAGTAGAGTAACAAGTCCTACCGAAGATAAAAATCCTATTAAAAGTGCAATCTCAGATTCTCGAAGGGGTCCTAATTTTTCAAAAGGTCCTAATAATAAATAACCATGAGCCATACCAATTTCTAATCCGCGTAAAAGAGGTGATAATCCTTTTCTATAAGCAGGTAAACTACCTAAATAAGCCTTTGTTGCTGCTGACGAAGTTACTGGTGTTGATAAATGACCAACTGAAGGATCATTATTGTACGGTTTAATAAAACTTGTCATATTTATTTGATAAAAGTATTTATATCTTTTTAAAAGAGAATAATTTAGGATTCTAAAAAATGAAAAAGCTTTTTTTTAAATTAGTGTATTTTTTGCTTTAGATATATAATATCATATTATATCATTTTTTAGAGTTTTTAGCCAAAGGAAAAAATGAGTGTTCTTATTGATTATTTTTTATTATTAGGTATCGCTTTCGTACTTGCATCAGGCTTATTTTTAGGATTAAAAGGTATTAAATTAATTTAATTAATTTAAAGCTTATTAAATTTTAATTTAAATTAAATTTAGAACTATATTCTAGGTATTTGTAAATTCTATAATGTAAGAAAATAAATAACTATGAGTGACAACTTATTGAAACGTGATATTGTAGTTGGTTCTAGGCGTTTTAGCAATTTTTTTTGGGCGTTTATATTATTTTTTGGGGGCCTCGGATTTTTCCTTACAGGCGTATCGAGCTATTTGAAAAAAAATTTATTATTTTTTATTAATTCTAATGACTTGGCCTTTTTACCTCAAGGGCTTGTTATGACGTTTTATGGTGTTGTAGCAATAAGTTTAAGTATATACATTAGCCTTACAGTTTTTTGGGACGTGGGAAGCGGTTATAACGAATTTGATAAACAAAATGAATTGGTCCGTATAGTAAGACGTGGATTCCCAGGTAAGAACCGTCAAATATTATTAGTTTATGCGTTTAAAAATATTAAAAGTATTAAATTAAATATTCAAGATGGTATTAATCCTAAACGAATTATATATTTATGTACTAAAGATCAGCGAGAAATTCCTCTAACACCTGTTGAACAGCCAAGATCTTTAGAAGTTTTAGAAAATGAAGCGTCAGAATTAGCAAGATTTTTAAATATTAACCTTGAAGGGCTATAATATTTCTAGAATGTGAAAATTAAACTTAATAATCTTTAACTACTATTAATTTATCTTTTATAATAATTATAAATTATAATATAGTAGGTTAACATTGCGAGCATAGTTTAGTGGTAAAACCATAGCCTTCCAAGCTATTGATGCGAGTTCGATTCTCGCTGCTCGCTACCAAAGAGAAACTCTAGATTGTTGTCATTAAATCTAAACATAGTAGGAATGAGAAATAATTTTATTATGCTTATAATTAAGTAGAAGTATAATAGATTTTTATAAAATGGAGAGAGCTTTAAAATGTCTGGTGGTTCAACAGGAGAACGTCCTTTTTCTGATATTATAACAAGTGTACGCTATTGGATTATCCATAGTATTACAATTCCTTCTTTATTTATTTCTGGTTGGTTATTCATCAGTACTGGTTTAGCTTATGATGTTTTTGGAACTCCAAGACCTAATGAGTATTTTACTCAAGATAGACAACAAGTTCCATTAGTTAATGATAGATTTAGTGCTAAGGAAGAATTAGAAGATTTAACACGAGGTTTATAATTTATTGTTATTTTTCTTCTAAGTATCCATTTATATAGATACTAAAAACTTTAGAATAAATTTATACTATTAAAAGCAAGAGATTTCGTTGAAATGGTTTTTCTTGGCTAATGTTATTAAGTTTAGTTTTCTATACTTTTAGTAAATCATAGGGAAAAATAAAAAATCATAAAAAATAATATATATATAAATAAATAGGAAAAATATGACTAGAAATACAAATCAACCTGTAGCTTACCCTATTTTTACTTTTCGTTGGCTTGCTCTTCATGGTTTAGCTGTTCCAACGATATTCTTTTTAGGTGCAATTACATCAATGCAATTTATTCAACGATAGGAGGTTACTCAATGACAGGTCCAAATCCTAATAAGCAAGAAGTTGAAATAAGTCGTACGTCTTTATACTGGGGTTTATTATTATTTTTTGTATTAGCAGTACTTTTCTCCAGCTACTTTTTTAATTAGAGAAATTTTTCATTACTAGATAAAGTTTTTATAAGGTTAAGAAAAAATATAGGAGCTAAAAATTATTATGGCAGGAACAGGAAGAGTACCGCTTTGGTTAGTTGCATTAGCTGGTGGTTTAGGAGTTATAGTGGTTGTCGGTACTTTTATTTTTGGTTCTTATTCTGGTCTTGGTTCTTCACTTTAATTTAATTATTAAGGAAAATAGCTTATTGTTTATTTATATTGAAAAAGATACTATTGAATAAATTTAATAATTTCTAATACTATACTTACACGTATAGTATTAGAAATTATTAAATTTATTCAATAGTATCTTTTTCAATATAAATAAACAATAATCCCATAGCAACAGCTGGAAAAACTAAACCAACTAACGGTACTAGAATCGAAGGTAGGTAATTAATTAACATAATATATTTTATTATTAAATTTTGTAGTAAACGGTACTAACACAATAAATTAAGACTAAATTAAAACTTTACCTATGGATTTAAAGAATACTAAAAAAGTAGCTGCAAATAATAAGCTTGAAAAAGGTACTCGCATAAAAGAAATGCATAATTTTGCAGAACTTTATGCTAAAAAAACTAACACGTTTTTTTGTTTAGATCCTTCTATCACCTCAGTAATTATTTCTGGGTTAGCTGATTATAAAGAAAGATATGAACTTCCCTTATGCCCTTGCAGAAATTTTCGTAGTGAAAGGGTCGAAATTGAACTAAATTTTTGGATATGCCCCTGTGTTGCTATGCGCGAAAGAAAAGAATGTCATTGCAAGTTATTTGTAAGACCTGAAGATCCAGACGCATCGCAAACCCAGAAAATCCCATTAAGTACGGTTTATCATAATCTAATATATAATTTATATACTTAAGATTTTATAAATCAGCTTTTTTTGCTATAAAAATAATTAGTGGGCCTGATACAATAATTAATGCTGCAGTAATTACTTGACCAATAACTTGCCAATTCATACGAATTCTCTCCTAAATAATTATTTCGTTATTTTTAATGTATAAGACTAAGGATATTCATTATATATATATGTTTAAATCCACAAAACTAAAATATCCTTTATTAATACTATTATTATACTTCAAATTAAGAGATAAAAGATAAATTTATTTTCTCTTTTATTAAACCCATAAGAATTACGTTAAAAAACGAAAATCAATTCATTTTATTTTAAATAAATATTTCATAAGGAAAAAAAGTTTATGGTAGAAACAACAACAAAAAGTTTAGAAAATTTATCTTTAGAAAAGAATTTAAATCTAAAACAAGTTTATTTAGATACTGAAATAAAGAAGATCATTGATATACTTGATGAAGAGTTAGTAGGTTTAGTTCCGGTAAAAACACGAATTCAGGAGATTTCGGCATTATTAGTTATAGATAAACTAAGAGAAAGTTTAGGGTTTACAACTGGAAATCCAGGTTTACATATGTCATTTACAGGTAGTCCAGGTACAGGTAAAACTACAGTTGCTACAAGGATGGCTGATATACTTTTTAAATTAGGGCATTCAAAAAAAGGGCACTTATTAACAGTAACAAGAGATGATTTAGTTGGACAATATATTGGACATACAGCCCCAAAGACTAAAGAAGTGTTAAAGAAAGCAATGGGTGGACTCTTATTTATTGATGAGGCTTATTACTTATATAAACCAGATAATGAAAGAGATTATGGTAGTGAGGCCATTGAGATTCTTTTACAAGTAATGGAAAATCAGCGTGACGACCTTGTAATTATTTTTGCTGGGTATAAAGATCGTATGGAACAGTTTTATACATCTAACCCAGGCTTATCATCGCGAATAGCCAACCATGTAGACTTTCCAGACTATTCATCTGATGAATTGTTTATAATTGCTAAGATGATGCTAGAAGAACAACAATATCAGTTTTCTCCTGAAGCCGAACCAGCTTTTTTAGATTATGTTATGAAACGTCGTGAACAACCATTATTTGCAAATGCACGAAGTATCAGAAATGCTTTAGATAGAGCTAGAATGAGACAAGCGAATCGTAATTTTGATAGTGGTGGGCGTATACTTACAAAAGCAGATTTAGTTACTATTACAGATGCTGATATTAAAGCTAGTAGTGTGTTTAGTTTAAACTAATAACTCTAAAACTAAACTAAACTAATAAATGATTAAACTTTGATTTGTGGAGATATACTTTTAAAATTTAAAATCAAATG